ATGTCTCAATCTGTATCAGAACGGACTCGAATTAAAAGTGACCGTTACGAATCTGGTGTAATCCCTTACGCTAAAATGGGTTACTGGGATGCTTCATACACAGTAAAAACTACTGATGTTCTTGCTTTATTCCGTATCACACCACAACCAGGCGTAGATCCTGTAGAAGCTGCAGCTGCAGTAGCAGGTGAATCTTCAACAGCAACTTGGACAGTTGTATGGACTGATTTATTAACAGCTTGTGACCGTTACCGTGCTAAAGCTTACCGTGTAGATCCAGTTCCAAACACAACAGATGTATTCTTTGCTTTCATCGCATATGAATGTGATTTATTCGAAGAAGGTTCTTTATCGAACTTAACAGCATCTATCATTGGTAACGTATTCGGTTTCAAAGCTATCTCAGCTTTACGTTTAGAAGACATGCGTATTCCTCACTCATACTTAAAAACATTCCAAGGTCCTGCAACAGGTATCGTTGTAGAACGTGAACGTTTAAATAAATATGGTGCTCCTTTATTAGGTGCTACAGTAAAACCAAAATTAGGTTTATCTGGTAAAAACTACGGTCGTGTAGTATTCGAAGGTTTAAAAGGTGGTTTAGACTTCTTAAAAGATGATGAGAACATTAACTCACAACCATTCATGCGTTGGAGAGAGCGTTTCTTAAACTGTATGGAAGGTATCAACCGTGCATCTGCTGCTACAGGTGAAGTAAAAGGTTCTTACTTAAACGTTACAGCTGCTACAATGGAAGAAGTAATCAAACGTTGTGAGTACGCTAAAGAAGTAGGTTCTGTTATCGTTATGATCGATTTAGTTATGGGTTACACTGCAATCCAAACTACTGCTTACTGGGCTCGTGAAAACGATATGTTATTACACTTACACCGTGCTGGTAACTCAACTTACGCTCGTCAAAAGAACCACGGTATTAACTTCCGTGTAATCTGTAAATGGATGCGTATGTCTGGTGTAGATCACATCCACGCTGGAACAGTTGTAGGTAAATTAGAAGGTGATCCTTTAATGATTAAAGGTTTCTACGATATTTTACGTTTAACTAACTTAGAAGTTAACTTACCATACGGTATCTTCTTCGAAATGCCTTGGGCTAGTTTACGTCGTTGTATGCCGGTAGCATCTGGTGGTATTCACTGTGGTCAAATGCACCAATTAATCCACTACTTAGGTGATGACGTAGTATTACAATTCGGTGGTGGTACAATTGGTCACCCTGATGGTATCCAAGCTGGTGCGACAGCTAACCGTGTTGCTTTAGAAGCAATGGTATTAGCTCGTAACGAAGGTGCTGACTTCTTCAGTAACGAAGTTGGTCCACAAATCTTACGTAATGCTGCTAAAACATGTGGTCCATTACAAACTGCATTAGATTTATGGAAAGATATCAGCTTCAACTACACTTCTACAGATACAGCTGATTTCTCTGTAACACCAACTGCAAACGTATAATAAATTACTTTTAAAAAATTAAAGGAGTATTTGAATAGTGAGACTTACACAAGGTTGTTTCTCGTTCTTACCAGATTTAACTGATGAACAAATTGAAAAGCAAATTGCTTACGCTATTAGCAAGGGTTTAGCAATGAACGTTGAATGGACAGATGATCCACACCCACGTAATAGTTACTGGGAATTATGGGGTTTACCTTTATTCGATATTAAAGATGCTGCATCTGTAATGTTCGAATTAAGAGAAGCTCGTAAAGCATGTGCTGCTGGCTACATCCGTATTAACGCATTTGATGCTAGTTACGGTACTGAAAGTTGTGTTATGTCATTCATCGCAAACCGTCCAGCTAACGAACCAGGTTTCTACTTAGATCGTACTGAGCGTGAAGGTCGTTTCATTCAATACACAATTAAATCATACAGTGTTCAAGCTAATCCAGAAGGTAGCCGTTACTAATAAATTTAGTACCGACTTAAACTTTAGTTGGATTAACTTCTAATAATTAACTTAAAAGTTATTTATTTACATTGATTCTAAGTTTTTGGACAAGAGTTTTTAAATTCTTGTCCAAAAATTTCATTTCACTAACTTATAATACAATTGTTAGTTTTGATATTTAATAATTAATCAAAAAAAGAATTTAGAAGTATTAGATGTCGTAGTAATTTTTTTTATTTATTTGATAGTTTAAAAATAAAGTTAGATTTAAAACTATAGTTAAATCTAACTTTATTTATACTTAGAAATATAATCCCAACATATCCGGGAAAAAACGATTAATTTCAATGATAAAACCTGCTGTGAATGTCATCCAAATAGTTAGAAGGACAGGAGCTGTTGATAAATATTTTTGAAAGTCTTCCATAAAAAAATTAGGTTAAAGTAAATAATTTACTATTAATAAATAATAGTGAACATATCGATTATTAAAAAATTAACGAGGTGAAACAGTCACTTCGTCATTAGGCGCTACTAAATCACCACTAATTAACTCTTGCCATGCTGAAATTGGCCAAATATAACCAGTTGTCATAATTTTTAACGCTAATGGAACATTGATGATAATTTCATTTTCCGCTGGATTTTTCGTTGTACTTACAGCACGTAAATATTTACGGCCAACCCAACCGATCCAACCAGAAATATAAATAAATCCAAAACCTGGTAAGATAAATTCTGCCGCATGAGTCCATCGACCATCAGCAATTAAATGTGGTAAACCATCTGTTCCACATAATAAATCTGATCTGCTATATTTATCAAAACGAGCTTTAGTTCGGTCAATTTGTTGCTGTAATGCTAAAGCTGGAGGTGAATCCGCTTCATACTGGTTCATTCGTAATTCTAACTTTTTGACACTACCAGTTAACCTTTTGTTGAAAGCAGGAGAGTCACTACATTTTTTTAATCCGCCGACCTCTGCAAAAGCTTGGTTTGGAGTGAAGACTAATAATAATGCAAAAAAGCAAGCAATTATATTAAAACGTTTCATAATTAGTAACTGAGTTAAAATTTTAAATTTATTTTTGGTAAATGGTTTTAAAGAAAAAAACTAAAATTATTACTATACATATTACTGTAGTTTAAAAAAAGTTTTTTGTTTAATATATTAATTAGTTTGCAATAAATAAAAAATAAATATTATTAAATGTTCGAACCAATTTTATAATAAAAAAGGTTCAAACATCTATATAGACTTTAAATTATTCGAAATCTTTACGATTTGGGTTTCTTGATGGATCACCTGAAAGAAGTCCAAAAATAAATAAAGAGACAAAGAAGATAACCGTTGTGTAAACCAAAATTTTTAAAGTTAGCATTTTATTTTTCTTAAAAGTTATTTTTAATAGTATGTATTATACTAAAATAAAATGATTCTAAATTATTTTTAGTTTTTCGAGCAATCCTTTTACTTTGAATCTTTAGTCTTACTTTTCAAATCAATCTTTATTTCTTCATAAAATAAAGTTATCAAGAGTGTTTTATGGACGACAAATTAATGACATCTTAAAAACATTTAAATGATATTCTTTTGTGGATAAGATCGGTAGTTCGTTTCCACTTAATTTGGATTGTTGTTTCTTCGAAATTTTTAAACGTCCTTGAACAAGTACATAATCCCCTTTTTGATAATAAGTTTGTGCTTGGGTACCTAATGCACCAAAGAAATATATTATTACACGTGTTAAAGGTTTTTGTTTTTGACTTTTTGGTCTTGCCGGTGCCAATCTTGTTTCACAAAAAATAACATTATTTTTTTGTGGCTGAACATAATATGTTTTGAAGTCTCCAGTTAATTTCACTAATCCTAAAAAATAACTTGTCGTACCAAATCTCATAGTTTGATTTAGATTATTAAATTTCGTTGTTTTTGAACATCTTCAAAATTAATATCACGTAAACGTTTTAATAAACGGATAAAGTATTCTAGGAAATAATCATCTAATTGAACAATTTCTTCTGAATCAACTTTGAATAGTTTATATAAATCAAAAGTTGATTTTGAAAAATTATTTTCAGTATTTAAAATTTCAGCAAATGCTAGACGATCACTGATATTTTGACCCCATTCAAAAAATCCAAAGAAATTACTAATTAATTTTAAAACAATTAATGGAACACGCTGAACACGTGCAGTTTGACCAGCTAATTGTTCACATAATGTAATAATTTCTGATGAAACCCAACCTTTTAACCCGCTTAGGAAGAAGGTTTGATTAATTGTCTGTGGAATTTGTAATGATCGCATTGCAAATTTAGCAATATCTTGTGTATCCATATATGCAATGTATGTATTTTCATTAGTTACCCAAATAGGTAAGTTCTCTAAAATCGGTATTGCATATTGTTCAATTAATCCTTGGTAAAAACCTGTTAAGCGGAAAATTGTATATGGAATATTTGAAGCTTCTAATTTTTTTTCAATTCCATACTTTAATTTCATTAAGGGAATATTTTCAAATTGTTCTACATTTTGAGCAGAAAAGAAAATAAAGCGTTGGATATTTGCTACTTTAGCAGCTTCAATTAATGCTATCTTACCATCCCAGTCAACTTTTTTTAAAGATTCTGATTCATTAGGGCGACTTGTTGATGCATCAATAACAGCAGTAATCCCTTTAAAACAAGGGGGTAAAGTTTCTGGTTTCGTTAGATCCCCATAGACTAACTCAACTCCCCATTCTTTTAAGAAATTTGCTTTTCGGAAATTTCGGACCATGCAACGTACTGGGTATCCTTTTAATAAGGCCTGTAGAACCATTTGTCTTCCCAGTGTTCCGGTTCCTCCAATAATTAATAAACTCATAATATCTAAAAATTTTTAATCGTTAAAAACTGTACTTTGTAGAATATCTACGGCTTCTAAATTTACTAGCTCTTTTTTAGTTAATACTTGTCCACGGCTATCAAAAATTCGATTTGCTTGACGCATACGAGCTCTATCTAAAGCATTTTTAATACTTCTTGCATTTGCGAACAGTGGTCGTGTTTTTCGTCTTTCAATATATTGTGATAATGCAACTTCTGCTTCTGGTGTTAACTTATATTGTTGATCATCTAACATAATCTTCGCAATCTTTAATAATTCGTCCGTACTGTAATCTGGGAAATCAATATGGTTTGCAATACGAGATGATAAACCTGGATTTGATTCATAGAATTTATCCATTGGTTCTTTATACCCAGCCAAGATTACAACTAATTCATCACGTTGATTTTCCATTACTTGTAATAAAATTTCAATCGCTTCTTGTCCATAATCTCTTTCATTATCAGGCTTGTATAAGTAATAAGCTTCATCGATAAATAAAACTCCACCCATTGCCTTTTTAAGAACTTCTTTTGTTTTTGGAGCTGTATGACCAATATATTGCCCAACTAAATCATCTCGTGTTACAGTTAAAAGATGGCCTTTTGAAATATAACCTAATTGGTATAAAATATCAGCCATTTTTAATCCTACTGTTGTTTTTCCTGTTCCTGGACTCCCAGTGAATGACATATGTAATCCTGGATTTGCTGATATAATACCTAAATTACGTCGTAATTTATCGATTAATAATAATGCAGCAACTTCTCGAATACGTGATTTTACTGGCGCTAAGCCAACTAATTCTTCATCTAATAGATTTAAAATTTTTGCAATTTCAGTTTTAGCGTACTCTTCTTGTAAATTGATCGGTGATGTATTCATAAAAACAAATTATAAGATTGAATAAATAAACGTTTATATGTAAAACTAGGTAAAAGCAACTAGTTTTACAAATTTATACTGTTATAGTATTTAATTGAATGTAAAAGTTGGTATACTTGATAAACAAATAAATGCAAATCCTGCACTTCCACATGCGCCAACGAAAAATCCACCTTTAAATCGGTTCCAAGCTTTCATAGTTTGAAGTTCATTATCCGATTGTGACTTTTCTTGACTAAATGTGGCAATACCATAAATCGTTAATCCTAATGTTAAGATAAGAATTAATCCAATTGTTGAAAGGAAACCAGCCAGCAATGAAATGTCAGAATTACGCAATGGACCTAACATAGCAAATGGACCGATTAAAAAATAACCGTGTGCTAAACCAATTTCCAGACCACGTAATAAAGGTGTTAAACCAGATCGGTATGCTGGTAAGTTTTGTAAGATTGCACGTGTAACCGCAGATGATGTGATTGGTGTTGCTAAATGACCTACAAATGGATCATCATTATAAGGTTTAATAAAATTAGCCATAAAGTTAATTCAAAGATTAGTTAAATTAATAAGAAAATTGTTTAATTAAATTGAATGTAAGGTTAGTTCGAATTTTACAAAAAATTCTATTAACCAAAATTTTTATATAGATTACTATATAATATATATTAATATACAGAAAAATTTTTATAAATTTCATTTAAATAAAATAAAAAAGGTTTTTATGACAGTTGCAATCGATTATTTTTTACTAGTAGGTTTTTGTTTCGCTCTTTCATCAGGGTTATTTATTGGCTTAAAATCAATTAAATTAATTTAATTAAAAAATAAAATCAAATGCAAAATGAAATTCGTCGAGATGAAATTATAGGGTCACGACGGTTTAGTAACTATTTTTGGTCATTTGTTTTATTTCTCGGAGGAATAGGTTTTTTATTAGCTGGACTTTCTAGTTACTTTAAAATTAATTTATTACCTTTTACCAATTCAACAGACCTTGTTTTTATACCTCAAGGTTTAGTAATGATGTTTTACGGAACATTAAGTTTTGGAATCAGTATCTATATCATTACAACTGTACTTTTAGATATTGGGGGTGGATATAATGAATATAATCGAATCGAAAGTTTAGTGAAGATTGTTCGAAAAGGATTTCCTGGAAAAAATCGTGAGATTCTTTTAACTTATCCATTATCTAATGTGAAGTATATTGGTATTAAAATTACTGAGGGATTAAATCCAACACGAAGTATTTACTTGTGTTTAAAAGATGACCGTAAAATACCGTTAACACCAGTTCAAGAACCGACTTCAATCTCAAATTTAGAAGAAGAAGCAGCTAGTCTTGCAAAGTTTCTTAATTTGAAATTAGAAAATCTTTAAGATTTTATTGCTTTTATGTCTGCATAATTTTATAATACTTTTAATACTATTATGCGGGCATAGTTTAGTGGTAAAACCTTAGCCTTCCAAGCTAATGATGGGGGTTCGATTCCCCCTGCCCGCTTTCATGGCACACTTTGAATGAGCAACAATTTTTTTATAGAGGAATATATTATGTCTGGTGGATCTACAGGTGAACGTCCGTTCTCAGATATTATCACTAGTGTACGTTACTGGATTATTCACAGTATTACAATCCCATCACTTTTCGTATCGGGTTGGTTATTCGTTAGTACTGGATTAGCATACGATGTATTTGGAACTCCACGTCCAAATGAATACTTCACTCAAGATCGTCAACAAGTTCCATTAGTTAATGATCGTTTCAGTGCAAAACAAGAATTAGAAGATTTAACTAAAGGTTTATAATTTTTAAAGGAAAAAATCATGACAAGAAATATTAATCAACCTGTAGCTTATCCAATTTTCACTTTCCGTTGGTTAGCAGTTCATGGCTTAGCAGTACCGACAGTATTCTTTTTAGGTGGAATTACAGCAATGCAATTCATTCAACGATAAATTAATATATATATATCATAAATACGAGGTAATCTTTTATGACAGGTCCAAATCCAAATAAACAAGCAGTAGAATTAAATCGTACGTCTCTTTACTGGGGACTTTTATTAATTTTTGTTTTAGCTGTACTGTTTTCAAGTTATTTCTTCAATTAATCTTTATATACTAGGAGCTTTTTTTATGGCAAATACAGGTAGAGTCCCTCTATGGCTTGTAGGTTTAGTCGGTGGATTAGCAGTAATTACAATGCTTTCTTTATTTATCTATGGTTCATACTCTGGTTTAGGTTCATCATTATAAATAAATAAAAATAACGTTTAGTACATAAATAATTATTTTATGTATTAAACCTTTTTTACAAATTCAAAATAATATTATTATTTCAATTATTTTTTTCAAAATCACTTATAATATGAATATGAAAACTTATACGAAACAAAGATTAAACTTTTCAAATTTCTGTTTCTTTGATTATAAGAGTTTCATAGATTTTTGTCTCCCAATAAGGAGAAATATTAATGGCAATAAGCTCAACAGATCTTCAGGAAAAAAATGTTAAAGTTTTTGTTGATAAAGATGCAGTCGAGACTAGTTTCGCGAAATGGGCCCAACCAGGTCATTTTTCTCGAACTTTAGCGAAAGGTCCCAAAACTACTACTTGGATTTGGAACTTACACGCTGACGCGCATGATTTTGACACTCAAACAAATTCCTTAGAAGAAGTTTCTCGAAAAATTTTCAGTGCACATTTTGGACAATTAGCAATTATTTTCTTATGGATTAGTGGTATGCACTTCCATGGAGCATACTTCTCTAATTACTCAGCTTGGTTAAATGATCCTGTCAATATTAAACAAAGTTCTCAAGTTGTTTGGCCAATTGTAGGTCAAGAAATTTTAAATGGGGACGTTGGTGGAAACTTCCAAGGTGTTCAAACAACTTCTGGCTGGTTCCAAATGTGGCGTGCAGAAGGTATCACTAGTGAAGTAGAATTATATTGGATTGCAATTGGCGGTCTGGCTATGTCAGCAATTATGCTATTTGCAGGTTGGTTCCACTACCACAAAGCTGCACCTAGATTAGAATGGTTCCAAAATGCTGAATCAATGATGAATCACCATTTAGCTGGTTTATTAGGTTTAGGCTGTTTATCTTGGTCTGGTCACCAAATCCATATCGCATTACCAATTAATAAATTATTAGATGCTGGTGTATCACCTCAAGAAATTCCATTACCTCACGAATTCTTAATTAATCGTGAATTAATGAGTCAATTATATCCTAGTTTTTCAAAAGGATTAGCTCCATTCTTCGGTGGTCACTGGGGTGAGTATTCAGATTTCTTAACTTTCAAAGGTGGTTTAAATCCTGTAACAGGTGGTTTATGGTTAAGTGATATTGCTCACCACCATTTAGCATTAGCTGTCTTATTTATTTTTGCTGGTCACATGTACCGTACAAACTGGGGTATTGGACACAGTATGAAAGAAATTTTAGAAGCTCACAAAGGTCCATTTACTGGTGAAGGTCATAAAGGTTTATACGAAATCTTAACAACTTCATGGCATGCTCAGTTAGCAATTAACTTAGCTATGATGGGTTCATTAAGTATCATTGTTGCACATCACATGTACGCAATGCCGCCATACCCTTATATTGCTACAGATTACGCTACACAACTTTCATTATTCACTCACCACATGTGGATCGGTGGATTCTGTGTTGTTGGTGGAGCAGCTCATGGTGCAATTTTCATGGTTCGTGATTACACACCTGCTAATAACTATAACAATTTATTAGATCGTGTTTTACGTCACCGTGATGCAATCATTTCACATTTAAACTGGGTTTGTATTTTCTTAGGCTGTCACGCTTTTGGATTCTACATCCATAATGATACAATGCGTGCGTTAGGTCGTCCACAAGATATGTTCTCAGATAAAGCAATTCAATTGCAACCAATTTTCGCACAATGGATTCAAAACATTCATTTATTAGCGCCAGGAACAACAGCTCCAAATGCTTTAGCGACAACAAGTTATGCCTTTGGTGGTGATGTAGTAGAAGTAGGTGGTAAAATTGCAATGATGCCTATTCAATTAGGTACAGCTGATTTTATGGTACACCATATTCATGCTTTTACAATTCATGTAACTGTATTAATTTTATTAAAAGGTGTGTTATACGCACGTAGTTCAAAATTAATTCCTGATAAAGCAAATTTAGGTTTCCGTTTCCCTTGTGATGGTCCAGGTCGTGGTGGTACATGTCAAAGTTCTAGTTGGGATCATGTGTTTTTAGGTTTATTCTGGATGTATAACTCAATTTCAGTAGTAATCTTCCACTTCAGTTGGAAAATGCAATCTGATGTTTGGGGTACTATTTCACCGGATGGTAGTATTTCACATATTACTGGTGGTAATTTTGCGAAGAGTGCAATTACAATTAATGGTTGGTTACGTGATTTCTTATGGTCACAAGCTTCACAAGTAATTCAATCATATGGTTCTGCGTCGTCAGCATATGGTTTAATTTTCTTAGGAGCTCACTTCATTTGGGCATTTAGTTTAATGTTCTTATTCAGTGGTCGTGGCTACTGGCAAGAGTTAATCGAATCAATTGTTTGGGCACACAATAAATTAAACTTTGCACCTGCAATTCAACCACGTGCGTTAAGTATTACACAAGGTCGTGCAGTTGGCTTAGCTCATTATTTACTAGGTGGGATTGGAACGACTTGGTCATTCTTCTTAGCACGTGCAATATCAATTAGTTAAATTATTCTGCAAACGTTTGTTTATACATTCATAAGACGTGAAATATTAAAAAATTAATTAATATTTCATTACTAACTAAAATTTATATAAATAAGGTATTTTATAATTATGGCAACTAAATTCCCAAAATTTAGCCAAGCCCTAGCACAAGATCCAGCAACTAGAAGAATCTGGTATGGTATCGCAACTGCGCATGATTTAGAAGCTCATGATGGTATGACAGAAGAAAACTTATACCAAAAGATCTTTGCATCACACTTTGGTCACTTAGCTATTATCTTCTTATGGACTTCTGGTAATCTTTTTCATGTTGCTTGGCAAGGAAATTTCGAAAAATGGGTCGCTAATCCTTTAAAAGTGAAACCAATTGCACATGCAATTTGGGATCCACACTTTGGTGATTCAGCTTTAAAAGCGTTTAGTAAAGGAAATGCATATCCAGTAAATATCGCTTACTCAGGTGTATACCAATGGTGGTACACTATTGGATTCCGTACTAATCAAGAATTATATACAGGATCGATTGGACTATTATTACTTTCATGTGCTTTATTATTTGCGGGTTGGTTACATTTACAACCAAAATTCCGTCCAAGTTTATCTTGGTTTAAAAATAATGAATCACGATTAAACCACCATTTATCAGGTTTATTAGGTGTTAGTTCATTAGCTTGGACTGGACATATTGTTCACGTAGCAATTCCTGTTTCACGTGGTGTACATGTTGGTTGGGATAACTTCTTAACGACTCCACCACATCCAGCTGGTTTAACTCCATTCTTTACTGGAAATTGGACAGTTTATGCTGAAAATCCAGATAGTGCTTCTCATGTTTATGGAACGAGTGAAGGTGCTGGAACAGCAATTTTAACATTCTTAGGTGGTTTCCATCCACAAACTCAAGCGTTATGGTTAACTGATATTGCTCACCACCAATTAGCAATTGCTGTGGTATTCATTGTTGCTGGTCACATGTACCGTACAAACTTCGGTATTGGTCACAATATGAAAGAAATCTTAGATGCTCACCGTCCTCCAGGAGGTCGTTTAGGAGCTGGTCATGTGGGATTATTTGAAACAATTACAAATTCTTTACACATGCAATTAGGTTTAGCATTAGCAAGTTTAGGTGTTGCTACTTCATTAACAGCTCAACATATTTATGCATTAACTCCTTATGCATACTTATCAAAAGACTTTACAACTGAAGCTGCATTATACACACACCACCAATATATTGCTGGTTTCTTAATGGTCGGAGCATTTGCACATGGTGCTATTTTCTTCGTTCGTGATTATGATCCAGAATTAAATAAAAATAATGTTTTAGCAAGAATGTTAGAGCATAAAGAAGCTATTATTTCACACTTAAGTTGGGCATCATTATTCTTAGGTTTCCATACATTAGGCTTATATATCCACAATGACACAGTAGTGGCATTTGGTCAACCGGAAAAACAAATCTTATTTGAACCGGTTTTCGCAGAATATATTCAGGCTGCATCAGGAAAAGCTATTTATCAATTTAATGTCTTACTTTCATCATCAGATAGTCCTGCAACTATAGCTGGTAATCAAGTTTGGTTACCTGGTTGGTTAGACGCTATCAACAATGATAAGAATGATTTATTCTTAACTATTGGACCTGGTGACTTCTTAGTTCACCATGCTATTGCATTAGGTTTACATGTTACTGCATTAATTTTAGTAAAAGGTGCTTTAGATGCACGTGGTTCAAAATTAATGCCGGATAAAAAAGATTTCGGTTACAGTTTCCCTTGTGATGGTCCAGGTCGTGGTGGTACATGTGATATTTCAGCATGGGATGCTTTCTATTTAGCTATGTTCTGGATGTTAAACACAATTGGTTGGGTAACATTCTACTGGCACTGGAAACACATGACAATTTGGGGTGGTAACCCAGGTCAATTTAATGAATCGTCAAACTACATTATGGGTTGGTTAAGAGATTACTTATGGTTAAACTCATCACCATTAATTAATGGTTACAACCCATTTGGTATGAACAATTTATCTGTTTGGGCTTGGGCATTCTTATTTGGTCATTTAATTTGGGCTACTGGTTTCATGTTCTTAATTTCTTGGCGTGGTTATTGGCAAGAATTAATTGAAACATTAGTTTGGGCTCATGAACGTACACCACTTGCGAACTTAGTTCGTTGGCGTGATAAACCAGTCGCTTTATCGATTGTTCAAGCACGTTTAGTGGGTTTAGTGCACTTTACTGTAGGTTATATTGTGACGTATGCTTCGTTCCTTATCGCCTCAACTTCTGGTAAATTTGCATAAATTTTTTAAAAAGGTTAAATACTAATTTAACCTTTTTAAAAAGGATTCTAAAAATTTGGAAAAAAACTTGAATTTTTTTGCCAAATTTTCTAAAGTTTATAATACAAGACTGTTTTGTCTTTATTTATTTATCGGGATATAGCTCAGCTTGGTAGAGCACCTGCTTTGGGAGCAGGGGGTCGTAGGTTCAAATCCTACTATCCCGAGTAACAATAAACTGTATTAAAGAGTAGTAATTAAAATTTTTTTCAAATTTATCCTTTCAAATATTTTTATTTTATATTATCATATTAATGTACACAATATTATGTTCTATATTTTTTTAGTAATCAAATACTTATTAACTTAATACGAATTCAAAATGGGTTTAGATGAAAAATTTGCTTCTGTTCGAACTGCATTCTATGATGGCGTTGGAAAATTATTTGAAACAATGGCTTCTCAGTTTGGATATCCAGAAAATTCGGGTATGCCAACAATTTCAAAAGTTTTAACTGAAGGACCAGGAGGATTTCCATCAATGGATAGTCTCCCAAAACGGATAACATATTTTCCTCCAGAACAGCGTCCTGAAACCTGGTTTGAAATGATTTTTGGTCCAGCACCAAGAGTCGAGCCACTTCCAAGATATATCTATGAAACTCAAGATGAAGGTTTTTACAATTTCTATATTGAAAATTATAAGAATCTATTCTTTTTACCAGATTCGGTATCAGAATTTATTCAAGTGAAATTAAATATTTGTTTAGATATTAGTGTTCTTGAGATTCTTCGTGAGGTTGTCTTTATTTTCTTAGTTTGTTATTCACAACTAGTCATTCTTCGAATTGTACTAGCTTGGTTTATTTATATTAATCCTTATTCATTCCCATGGTCTTACCTTACAACAGCTGTAGATTGGACCGATGATACTTTACAAGGGATTATTCCTTCTATATTTGGTGTAAATGTTACCGGTAGCCTTGTTCTTGGCGCAGTCGGTGCACTAGCGGATAGTTTAAATCATTTAGTCTTTACTATGCCATTTCTTCCAAGTGAAGGGGAACCAACTAAACTTGTCATCAATAATCAACTCAAGGATGTACTTGTTTTCCATTATTTACCTAGTTTATGGTACACACATCCTATTCCAAATGATATTCGAGAGTTCTGGTACACGGAACGACCTGATATCTTAGAATATATGAAAACAGCTTATAGTTATTTAGATCTAAGTTTATTACCAGATAACTTATTACATTAAAGCTTAAAAAAAGAGTTAGTTTTGGGCTTTTTCCCTACTAACTTTCACAGCACTTTTAAGTTTATTGAGTTATTCATAGAATTATTTATCAATCAAAACAGTTGTATAAATAATTCTATGAATAGTGTGATTCAAAATATATAGGTTATTATTTTATTTTTAAATTATTAATTTTTAAGTTTAAACTATTTGTATTCTTTAAAATCTGGTACATTTTAGTACATGAGCTAAGATAGAGTTAACTTTATGAAACAAACTTCAAACGAAGTTCAAAAAAAAATTATGGAAATTTAAAGAGAGTTTGATCCTGGCTCAGGATGAACGCTGGCGAGATGCTTTACACATGCAAGTCGTACGAGAGTCTTTGACTCAAGTGGCGGACGGGTGAGTAACACGTAAGAATCTGCCTTTAGGAGGGGGACAACAACTGGAAACGGTTGCTAATACCCCATATGCTTTCGAGTGAAATGGATTTTTCCGCCTAGAGAGGAGCTTGCGGCTGATTAGCTTGTTGGTAGGGTAATGGCTTACCAAGGCGACGATCAGTATCTGGTTTGAGAGGACGATCAGACACACTGGAACTGAGACACGGTCCAGACTCCTGCGGGAGGCAGCAGTGGGGAATTTTCCGCAATGGGCGAAAGCCTGACGGAGCAATCTCGCGTGAGGGATGACTGCCTATGGGTTGTAAACCTCTTTTTTCAGGGAGGAATAAATGACGTGTACCTGAAGAATAAGCATCGGCTAACTCCGTGCCAGCAGCCGCGGTAATACGGAGGATGCAAGTGTTATCCGGAATCACTGGGCGTAAAGCGTCTGTAGGTGGTTTAATAAGTCAACTGTTAAATCTTGAAGCTCAACTTCAAAATCGCAGTCGAAACTATTAGACTAGAGTATAGTAGGGGTAAAGGGAATTTCCAGTGGAGCGGTGAAATGCGTAGAGATTGGAAAGAACACCGATGGCGAAGGCACTTTACTGGGCTATTACTGACACTCAGAGACGAAAGCTAGGGTAGCAAATGGGATTAGATACCCCAGTAGTCCTAGCTGTAAACAATGGATACTAGATGTTGAACAGATCGACCTGTGCAGTATCAAAGCTAACGCGTTAAGTATCCCGCCTGGGAAGTATGCTCGCAAGAGTGAAACTCAAAGGAATTGACGGGGGCCCGCACAAGCGGTGGAGCATGTGGTTTAATTCGATGCAACGCGAAGAACCTTACCAGGGTTTGACATGATACGAATTTCTTGGAAACAAGAAAGTGCCTTTTGGAACGTATACACAGGTGGTGCATGGCTGTCGTCAGCTCGTGTCGTGAGATGTTGGGTTAAGTCCCGCAACGAGCGCAACCCTTATTTTTAGTTGCCTTATAGGAACTCTAGAAAGACTGCTGGTTATAAACCGGAGGAAGGCGGGGATGACGTCAAGTCAGCATGCCCCTTACACCCTGGGCTACACACGTGCTACAATGGGTGAGACAATGAGATGCTAATCTGCGAAGACAAGCTAATCTATAAACTCACTCTAAGTTCGGATTGTAGGCTGCAACTCGCCTGCATGAAGTTGGAATCGCTAGTAATCGCTGGTCAGCTATACAGCGGTGAATTCGTTCCCGGGCCTTGTACACACCGCCCGTCACACCATGGAAGCTGGTTATACCCGAAGTCGTCACTCTAACCATTCGGAGGAGGATGCCTAAGGTAGAATTAGTGACTAGGGTGAAGTCGTAACAAGGTAACCCTACTGGAAGGTGGGGTTGGATCACCTCCTTTTAAAAAGAAATTTTTAAATATAAGGTCGATGATTCATTTTTAATGAATCCAAACAATCAAAAGTGTAGATCACAAACAATGATTTACGGGCTATTAGCTCAGTTGGTTAGAGCGCACCCCTGATAAGGGTGAGGTCTCTGGTTCAAATCCAGAATGGCCCAGCGGGGGTATAGCTCAGCTGGTAGAGCACCGCCTTTGCACGGCGGTTGTCAGCGGTTCGAATCCGCTTACCTCCACATGAGAAAACAACTTAATTTTTTAAGAAAAGTCTTAAATTCAAGGAATTAAGAGTTTATGGGGAATACCTTGGCATTCAGAAGCGATGAAGGACGCGTTTACCTGCGAAATGCTTCGGGGAGTTGGAAAAAAGCTATGATCCGGAGGTCTCCGAATGAGGAAACTTTTTATACTACTTATTGAATACATAGATAAGCAAGAGCAAACCTAGGGAACTGAAACATCTTAGTACCTAGAGGAAAAGAAAGTAAAAAACGATTCCCTTAGTAGCGGCGAGCGAAACGGGAGAAGCCTAAACTTAGTTATTAAGACTAAGGGTAGTGGGACGATTGTAAATCGATTAGGACAATTAGACGAATAAGTTGGAATGCTTAGCCAAAGAAAGTGATAGTCTTGTAGTTGAAAATTGAAATAATCAAATCTAATCCCAAGTAGCATGGAGCACGTGAAATTCCGTGTGAATCTGCGAGGACCACCTCGTAAGGCTAAATATTCCTGAATGACCGATAGTGAAACAGTACCGTGAGGGAAAGGTGAAAAGAACCCCGGGAGGGGAGTGAAAAGAACATGAAACCATAAACTTACAACCAGTAGGAGGACGACTAAATCGTCTGACTGCGTGCCTGTTGAAGAATGAGCCGGCGACTTATAGGTAGTGGCAGGTTAAGGCAGAGAATGCTGGAGCCATAGTGAAAGCGAGCCTGAATAGGGCATATGTCACTGGTTATAGACCCGAACCCGGATGATCTAACCATGGTCAGGTTGAAGCTTAGGTAATACTAAGTGGAGGACCGAACCGACTGATGTTGAAAAATCAGCGGATGAATTGTGGTTAGGGGTGAAATGCCAATCGAATCCGGAGCTAGCTGGTTCTCCCCGAAATGCGTTTTGGCGCAGCGATAAATATTATAACTTAGGGGTAAAGCACTGTTACGTATGCGGGCTGGTAATTCGGTACCAAATCGTTGCAAACTAAGAATACTAAGTGAACAGTTTATCAGTGAGACTGTGGGGGATAAGCTCCATTGTCAAGAGGGAAACAGCCCAGAGCACCAGTTAAGGCCCTTAAATGATTACTAAGTGATAAAGGAGGTGGGAGTGCTAAAACAATCAGGAGGTTTGCTTAGAAGCAGCAATCCTTTAAAGAGTGCGTAATAGCTCACTGATCGAGTAAACCTGCGCCGAAAATGTACGGGACTAAGTAATCTGCCGAAACTGTGCGATATATAGAAAATATATCGGTAGGGGAGCGTTCTGTTGTAGATTGAAGTATTAACGTAAGTGGATATGGACGAAGCAGAAGTGAGAATGTCGGCTTGAGTAACGAAAATATAGGTGAGAATCCTATACCCCGAAAACCCAAGGTTTCCTCCGGAAGGCTCGTCCGCGGAGGGTAAGTCAGGACCTAAGGCGAGGCTGAAAAGCGTAGTCGATGGACAACGGGTTAATATTCCCGTACCATTATTTATTGATAACGAGGGACGAAGAAGGCTAAGCTGGCCGGATGTTGGTTACCGGTTTAAGCGTTCGAGATGTTGAGAAACGGAGAAAACGTTTTGAGTTGAGGCGTGATGACGAGATGCTACGGCATTGAAGCAGTCTATGTCAGACTTCCAAGAAAAGCTCGCACTGTCGTAAATAAATAATGCCTGTACCATAACCGACACAGGTGGGTAGGTAGAGTATACTAAGGGGCGCGAGATAACTCTCTCTAAGGAACTCGGCAAAATGACTCCGTAACTTCGGGAGAAGGAGTGCCTTATTTATAAGGTTGCAATAACAAGATCCAAGCAACTGTTTACCAAAAACACAGGTCTCCGCTAAGTCGCAAGACGATGTATGGGGGCTGACGCCTGCCCAGTGCCAGAAGGTTAAAGAAGTTGGTTAGCATTAGCGAAGCTGATAACTGAAGCCCTGGTGAACGGCGGCCGTAACTATAACGGTCCTAAGGTAGCGAAATTCCTTGTCGGGTAAGTTCCGACCCGCACGAAAGGCGTAATGATTTGGATACTGTCTCGGAGAGGGGCTCGGTGAAATAGACTTGTCTGTGAAGATGCGGACTACCTGCACCTGGACAGAAAGACCCTATGAAGCTTTACTGTAACTTGAAATTGAAATTGGACTTTATTTGCGCAGTATAGGTGGGAGGCGTTGAGTTTATTCTTGCGGGAATTTAGGAGCCATCAGTGAGATACCACTCTGGTAATGTTAGATTTCTAACTTTGTATCATTATCTGGTCAAAGAACAGTTTCAGGCGGGCAGTTTGACTGGGGCGGTCGCCTCCCAAATGGTAACGGAGGCGTACAAAGGTTTCCTCTGAACGTGTAGAAATCGTATCTGGAGTGTAAAGGCATAAGGAAGCTTGACTGTGAGACCTACAAGTCGAGCAGGGACGAAAGTCGGTCTTAGTGATCTGACGGTGCTGAGTGGAAAGGCCGTCACTCAACGGATAAAAGTTACTCTAGGGATAACAGGCTGATCTCCCCCAAGAGTTCACATCGACGGGGAGGTTTGGCACCTCGATGTCGGCTCATCGCATCCTGGGGCGGTAGTACGTCCCAAGGGTTGGGCTGTTCGCCCATGAAAGCGGTACGCGAGCTGGGTTCAGAACGTCGTGAGACAGTTCGGTCCATATCCGGTGTAGGCGTTAGAATATTGAGAGGAGCCTTCTTTAGTACGAGAGGACCGAGAAGGACGTACCTCTGGTGTACCAGTTATCATGCCAATGGTAAACGCTGGGTAGCTATGTACGGAGTGGATAACCGCTGAAAGCATCTAAGTGGGAAGCCCACCTCAAGATAAGTATTCTCATCACATAAGTGAGTAAGGTCACGGTAAGACTAACCGTTCGATAGGCATCAAGTATAAATGTAGTAATATATGAGCTGAGATGTGCTAACAGACCGAGGACTTGAATTTTCAAATAAACTTATAGTTACTAATATTTAGTAACTATTTTTGCTTTGGTGTTTTTAGTGTATTCAACGGAACCACACTGATCCATCTCGAACTCAGTAGTGAAACGTTATAAATCGACGAAAATACTTGGAGGGACACCTCCTGGGAAAATAGTTCAATGCCAAAGTTTTATATAATTAATCAGTAACCAAACCTCTGAAACTATCAAATTTTACAATTTTGAAGTTTAATAACGCATAAGTTTTAAAGTAGCTACTCAATTAAGCTATTAATTAGAGCTTTAATTTAAGAGTAGAGGAAATATCAACTATCAATCTTTAATGGGTAATTTACCCTTTTAATCATGCGCTTAGTAGGTATAATAACTTAGAATAGGAATTCACAGATCACTATTCTAATAAGCTATATATATATCTGACTAGCAAAAAGTTTTCCCTAAACCTATAAATAGATGTTTTAATTAAAGCGTAACTAATATTTACTCTACTGCTAAAGTTTGAGGAAGCTTTAACGACAGCTGCTAAAGAGAAAAGGTCGAAATAGAAACATCTTAACGCCCACTATCTACTTAATCCCATAAAGCCGTGGTTTATAATGCTTATACTTCTCTTCATCACTACAACTAAAGAAGTATTTAAGTATCTAAGATTAAGCCAAAACCTAGGGAAGTTTTAAATCAATATTTTTTCGTTTTAATTAGGGAATAAAAAATAATCAAAGCATAGAATTATTTCTATGCTTTGATTATTTAGGAAACTTATATTTAAACTCGAGGTTTAAATATAGGTTTCAAAAAGTTATAAAGTTTCAAACTTTATGGATTTACTGCATCACTTGATTTTACTTTCGTTAACTTTTCTTTTAAGTCTTCGATTAATAATTTTAATGAATCAATGTTATCATCTTGAATGTTTTGTTTAATTTCAGTGATTAAATTATTAATTTCTTGTTGTTCAGCCTCTGATAAGTTAGCATTTGGAAGTTCTTTTTCAACTTCTGAGCATAATAAATCAGCTTGGTTTTTTAAATCAATATTTTCTCGTTTGATTTTATCTGCAGCTGCATTCTTTTCTGCTTCTTCCAACATACTTTGAACTTCATTTTCACTTAAAGTTGAAGCACCTTGAATAGTTACAAATTGCTCTACTCCTGTTTCTTTTTCTTTTGCTGTTACTGATAAAATTCCATCTACATCGATATCAAATGTTACTTCAATTTGTGGAACTCCTCTGTTTCCAGCAGGAATACCATCTAATCGGAAATTACCTAGACTTTTATTTGCAGAAACTAATTCTCTTTCACCTTGTAAGATATGAATTTCAACATTTGTTTGATTATCTACAGCTGTTGAGAACATCTCTGACTTTTTAACCGGAATTGTTGTGTTTCGTGCAATAATTTTTGTCATTACACCACCAAGTGTTTCAACCCCTAATGAAAGTGGTGTTACATCTAATAATAAGATATCTTTAATTTCACCAGCTAAAATACCTGCTTGAACTGCCGCACCAATTGCAACTACTTCATCAGGGTTCACAGATTGATTCGGTTTTTTACCTGTTAATGATTCTACTAAATTTTGAATAGCTGGAATACGTGTTGAACCACCAACTAATACGATTTCATCAATATCTGATTTATCTAATCTAGCATCGTTGATTGATTTTTCAACTGGGATACGACAACGTTCAATTAAATCATCACATAATTGTTCAAAGACAACTCTTGTTAATTCTTGATCAATATGTTTTGGTCCTGTTGCATCAGCAGTAATGAATGGTAAAGAGATTTTTGTTTCTTCAACCGTTGATAATTCCATTTTTGCTTTTTCAGCAGCTTCTGTTAAACGCTGTAATGCTTGAATATCTGTTGATAAATCAATACCTTCTTTTTCGTTAAAGTTTTTAATTAACCAATTTACTAAAACTTTATCAAAATCATCACCACCTAATTTAGTGTCACCTGCTGTTGATAAAACTTCAAAAATTCCATCGCCAACTTCTAAAATTGAAACATCAAATGTTCCACCACCTAAATCAAAAACTAAAATTGTTTCATTTTGTTTTTTATCTAAACCATAAGCTAATGACGCTGCTGTTGGTTCGTTAAGAATTCTTAGAACTTCAACACCGGCAATCTTTCCAGCATCCATTGTGGCTTGACGTTGCGAATCGTTAAAATAAGCCGGTACAGTAATAACAGCTTGTTTTACATCTTGCTTTAAATATTCTGAAGCATCATTAATTAGTTTTCGTAAAACTTGAGCAGAAACCTCTTCTGGACTGAATTCTTTTCCTAAAGCGGGACATTTCAACTTAATATTATCATTCGAGTCATTCGTGATTGTATAAGGTAATTGTCTTGCTTCTGCTGAAACTTCTGTTTCTTTCGATCCAATAAATCGCTTAACTGAGAAGAATGTATTTTCGGGATTAATTACAGCTTGACGTTTTGCAATTTGACCTACTAATAATTCTTGTTTTTTTGTATATGCTACAATTGATGGAGTTGTACGTAACCCTTCACTATTAATAATAACACTTGGTTGTCCACCTTCAATTGCTGCAACAACTGAATTTGTTGTTCCTAAATCAATACCAACAACTTTTGACATAGTTTTTTCTCCTAGAAATTATTGAAATATATAGTTTATCTATAATTATAAATCGTTTGACAAACTTTTGTAAGAGGAATAACCGTAGTAATTAATCAAATAAAAGTGTATTTATTAGTTGCCAATACTTATTATATCGGTTATAGAAACAAAAAATAGAACAAAATCTATAAGCTAATTACCAATTTATAATAAAATTAGGGCTAATTTTAAACTAAGAATAATAAAATAAAAATTGTGATTATTTTTATAATTCGAAACAAGTTAAAAATTTAAGTAATAGTGTTAATATACCTTATATAGACAAAAAAAGCCGAAGATTTCTAAACTAACTTTATAATTTACTAATTTTAGTTAGTTTATTAAATTCTAATAGTGCATTTAACGTTGAGTAAATAAAACATAATAAAAATATTGGGAGGACTATCGTGAGTATAGGTTTATTAGGTAATAAAATTGGTATGACACAAATTTTTGATGAGTCTGGGAACATTATTCCTGTGACGATTCTAAAAGTTGGACCTTGTATGGTAACGCAAATCAAAACTGAACTAAAAGATGGCTATAATGCTATTCAAGTTGGCTATGGTAATACATCAAATAAATCCTTAACGCAACCAGAGTTAGGTCATTTACAAAAATCAAACATTCAACCTTTAAAATATCTAAAAGAATTTAGAGTTGCTAATGTTGATGAATTTGAAGTTGGCCAAGTTTTAAACGTAGATTTACTTTCAGTAGATCAACTAGTCAATATCAAAGGTAAAACTGTTGGTAAAGGATTTGCAGGATTACAAAAACGTCATAATTTCACACGTGGACCAATGACACATGGTTCTAAAAACCATAGAGCACCTGGTTCAATTGGTATGGGTACAACACCAGGACGTGTTTTACCAGGTAAAAAAATGGCTGGTCAATTAGGAAATAAACTTACAACTATTAAAAAGTTAAAAGTTATTCAATTAAATTCCGAAGAAAATATTTTAATTATCAAAGGGTCAGTTCCTGGAAAACCTGGAAATTTATTAAGTATTACTCCTTCTAATTAAGAAAATTATATTAGCAAAATTAAGTATGACCGTTCAAAAGTTTATAAAATACACTCCAGTAGATATCAGTGGGGCACCCATAGATTCTACATATGAATTAACATTAAATATTCTTGAGAATTCAGGGAATTATGTACTACATAAAGATCTTTTACGTCATTTAAATTCGAAAAGACAAGGTACAGTATCGACAAAGACTCGAAGTGAAGTTCGAGGTGGTGGTAGAAAACCATGGCAACAAAAAGGAACTGGACGTGCACGTGCAGGTTCGAGCCGATCACCGTTATGGAAAGGTGGTGGTGTAATCTTTGGTCCAAAACCAAAAACAGTTGCATTAAAGCTAAATAAAAAAGAACGCCAATTAGCTTTACAAACTTTGTTATATAACAAAAAAAATAGTGTTATTGTTATCGAAGATTTAGAAAACACACTTACAGAAGCAAAAACAAAGAGTTTCTTAAAAATGTGTGAGAATTGTAATATTAATTCGAACCAAAAAGTTTTAGTCGTTGTTTCAAAAAAAACAGATTCATTGAAACTAGCAACTCAAAATCTTAAAAATGTAGAATTAATTTTAGCTTCGAATTTAAATACGTTTAGTTTATTAAAAACAAAGCAAATTGTATTAAGCTCATTGTCAATAAATGATATAAAGGAAACTTATTGTGACTAATTCTTCAAATCTTAGTAATCCAAATATTATTAAATATCCTCTTATAACTGACAAAGCAACACGACTTTTAGAAAATAATCAATATACTTTTATCGTGGATCGCAATTCAGATAAAATTACAATTAAAAACACAATTGAATATTTATTTGATGTTAAAGTTATAAAAGTTAATAGTTGTCGTCTTCCTCGCAAACAAAAGCGTGTCGGCAAATATGTTGGTTGGAAACCACAATATAAAAAAGCAATTGTAAGTTTAGCCAAAGGTGATGTAATAGACTTATTTACCGAAAATTAATAAATATAAAAAGAAAAGTTTATGAGTATCCGTCTTTATAAATCATATACACCCGGAACACGACACCGTGCTCTTTCAGCTTTTACAGAAATTACAAAAGCTACACCAGAAAAGACTTTAATTAAAAAAAATCAACGTAATAAAGGACGTAATAATCGCGGTGTTATTACAATTAGACATCGTGGTGGTGGTCACAAACGACGTTACCGTATGATTGATTTTAAGCGTAACAAATACGGAATCAATGGAACTGTAGCAAGTATTGAATATGATCCAAACCGAAACGCTCGTATCTCATTAATTCACTACACTGATGGTGAAAAGCGTTACATTTTACATCCAAAAGGTTTAGAAGTTGGTGATACAATTTTATCTGGATCTGATTCACCATTAAATGTTGGTAATACATTACCATTAAGTGAGATTCCTTTAGGTACATCAGTTCATAATCTTGAATTTATTCCAAATAAAGGAGGACAACTTGTTCGCGCAGCTGGTACATCAGCAAAAATTTTAGCGAAAGAAGGTGATTACGTTACATTACGTTTACCATCTAAAGAGATTCGTTTATTACGAAAAGAATGTTTTGCAACAATTGGTGAAATTAGTAATAATGATGCCTTTTTAGTTCAAAGTGGAAAAGCTGGTAGAACTCGTTGGCTTGGAAAACGTCCAACTGTTCGTGGTTCAGTTATGAATCCATGTGATCACCCACACGGTGGTGGTGAAGGTAGAGCACCAATTGGTCGTACACGTCCATTAACACCATGGGGTAAACCGGCATTAGGTATGAAAACACGCAAGAACAAGAAATTAAGTGATGACTACATTCTTCGTAGACGTCCTGTCTAGGATAATTATTTACGATTATTAACAAAAAGATTTAAAAATGGCAAGATCATTAAAAAAAAGTCCCTTTGTTGCTTATCATTTATTAGAAAAAATTGATAAGATGAATAAGGAAGGTAAAAAAGATACAATTACTACTTGGTCAAGATCTTCAACAATTTTACCGAATATGGTTGGCTTTACAATTGCAGTTTATAATGGAAAACAGCATGTACCAATTTTTATTTCAGATCAATTAGTAGGGCATAAATTAGGAGAATTTGTTTCAACAAGAAATTTTAAAACTCACATTAAAGCTGATAGAAAATCAAAACGTTAATTACTAAAAACTAATGAATTTGAATTTATTTCGTTATCTTGGACAATTAGTTGGAGATTCTGCTACAAGCTTTCGAAGTTTACATGAACACCAATGTAAATGTTTGGAACAATCTTCTACTTATAATAGACAAAAAGAAACTAAAAATGATGTCTATCTACAAAATGAAAATAGTGTGGGCAACTGGATATCTTTATCTCTGAACAAAAAAAGTTTTGGAGCTCTTGAGCATATTGAGATGAATGAAAAATTAAAGTTACCATATGAAGGTAGACAATTATTTACTCGGTGGACACACTCTTATCCGAATTCTAATGAAATTAAATCAAAAACTTTTTACATCAAATACAATAACGAATTATCGGTAGTTGATAAAATTATGTTAAACAATTTTCAGAATAAATATTTCTATCATATTATTGATGATATTATCTATTCTTTAAAGTCTAAAAATGTAGAACAAGATAACTTATTAACTATTCTTTATTCACCGGTTCTTTATTTGCAAAATAATTTTTCGATTGATTTTTTTGATATTTGGGTCGATGAAATATATATTAACCAACAGTCAAAAGTAAATAAATTTTTAGCGAAAAATAATTCTAATTTAGAACCTTTTAGTTATATAACTATTAAATTTTTGTATACAACTAAACTTCCTGTTAAAAAACCTGAACCATTATGGTAATTTGATTTCAGAAACAGAAAGTTACTTTTATAAACTAAGAATACATGTATTAATTAATTTACTATGGCAAACTCGCAATCAGTAAAAGCAGTAGCAAAATATATTCGGATGTCTCCGCACAAAATTAGACGAGTGATCGATCAAATTCGAGGTCGCTCATATCAAGAAGCATTAATGATTTTAGAATTTTTACCTTATGATGCTGGTGGACCTATTTGGCAAGTAGTTCATTCTGCAGCTGCAAATGCGAAACATAATTATGGATTAGATAAAAAAAAATTAATTATTGATGAAATTTTTGCGGATGAAGGACCAAAATTAAAAAGAATTCGTCCTCGTGCACAAGGCCGAGCATACAAAATTTTAAAACCAACTTGTCATATTACAGTGGTTATGAAAGAAAACGATTAAATTATAAATTGATGATTTTAAATTAAAACAATTCGTATATGGGTCAAAAAACACATCCTTTAGGATTTCGATTAGGTACGGTACAAGAGCATCACTCTGTATGGTATGCTAATTTTAATCAGTACGCTAGTATTTTAGAAGAAGATGATAAAATTCGAACTTACATTAATACAATTTCAAGAGCAAATTATATTTCAAAGGTCAAAATTTATCGAAATGTATTGAAAGATCACATCCAATTAACTATTGAAACTGGAAAACCCGGAATTTTAGTAGATGATATGGGGAATGGCTTAAAAAATTTATTAAAAAATCTTAAAAAATTATTACCAGCCGGTCGTCAATTAACAATTAAGGTTTCAGAAGTTGAATTTAAAGATTTAGACGCGAAACTTTTAGGAGATTTAGTTGCAAAACAATTAGAAAAACGTATTGCATTTAAACGTGCAACAAGAACTGTATTACAAAGAGCTCAACGCCAAAATGTTAACGGAATTAAAATTCAAGTTTCTGGACGTTTAAATGGGGCTGAAATTGCTCGAAGTGAATGGGTTCGTGAAGGACGTGTACCATTACAAACGTTACGTGCAGATATTGATTATGCAACAACAGAAGCCAATACAATCTATGGTGTTTTAGGAATTAAAATTTGGCTTTTCAAAAGTGAAATTTTATCTAAATAACTAAGATTTATTAAGACAGTTTATATTTTTATTAAAATAATTTGTTATGTTAAGTCCAAAAAGAACAAAATATAGAAAATACCACCGTGGACGTATGCGAGGAAAAGCAACACGTGGTAATCAAATCTGCTTTGGTAGTTTTGGTTTACAAGCTTTGGAACCAACTTGGATTACCTCACGTCAAATTGAAGCATCTCGACGAACAATTACCCGTTATACGAAACGTGGCGCAAAATTGTGGATTCGTATTTTCCCAGATAAGACTGTTACTGCAAGAGCTGCGGAGTCAAGAATGGGGTCTGGTAAAGGTGCTGTAGATTATTGGGTAGCAGTAGTAAAACCTGGAACAATTATTTTTGAAATTAGTTCGGTTCCTGAAGAAGTTGCAAAAGCTGCATTAAGTTTAGCTGCTTATAAACTACCTTTAAAAACAAAATTTATTAATAAAGACACTATTAAATAAGCTATGAGTTTACCTCAATTCACTGATATTCTTTCGCTTTCAAATGCACAAATTTCAGAAGCGATTATTGAAACCGAAAGCAAATTATTTAATTTACGGTTCAAAAAGGCAACACGACAAAATTTAAAATCACACGAAATAAAATATACAAAACGTCAGCTAGCTCATTTAAAAACTCTTTTAACAATGCGTTTAGAAAACGCAGAGCAACCAGACGAAATTAATAAATAATTCGGAATTTAAGGAGTTAAAAAATGCCAGTTAAACAACAAGTTGGTATTGTAGTTAGTAATAAAATGCAAAAGACTATTGTAGTCAAAATTGAAAGTAGATATCCTCATCCACTATACTCAAAAACATTAATCAAAACTAAGAAATATTTAGCGCATGATGAAATGGAAACGTGTAATGTAGGAGATCAAGTATTAGTTCAAGAATGTCGACCATTAAGTAAAAGAAAACGTTGGAAGTTAGTTGAAATTATTTCAAAATCATCGTTAATCAGTTAAATAGTATTTTATGATTTATCCTCAAACAATTTTAACCGTAGCTGATAACACAGGTGCGAAAAAAGTAATGTGTATTCGAATATTAGGTGGAAATAAAAAATATGCTGAAATCGGTGATACAATTATTGCCGTTGTAAAAGAAGCAATTCCAAATATGCCTGTTAAACGTTCTGATGTAGTGAAAGCAGTTATTGTAAGAACTAAAAAAACTATCCGTCGTCCTGATGGTATGTATATTAGATTTGATGATAATGCTGCAGTAATTGTTAATCCTGAAAATAATCCTCGTGGCACACGAGTTTTTGGACCTGTAGCCCGTGAGATTCGTGATAAAAATCTTTCAAAAATTGTTTCATTAGCTCCGGAGGTTTTATAAATGGCACAAAAGCGAAAACTTCATGTAAAAGTTGGTGACCAAGTAACTATTATTTCTGGTGCTTATAAAAATGAGACTGGAGAAGTTATTAAAGTCGATAAAAAAACGCAAAAAATTATTGTACAAGGAATTAATTTCAAATTCAAACATGTGAAACCAACTACGGAGAATGAGATAGGTGAAATTAAGCAATTTGAAGCTCCGATTCATCATTCCAATGTAAAAATAAATTAAGAATAATTTAATATGCTAAATCAACATTCACTAGAAGAAATTGGTGATATCTATAATCTATTAGAAGATATCCAAAAAGAATATGAAGAAGGTATTAAACCAATTTTAATCAAAAATAGTCCTTCTCGATTTAAAAACCCTCATACGGTTCCAAAATTAAAAAAAATTCAAATTAATCGGGGTCTTGGCTTAGCGGCACAAAATACAAGTATCTTGAAAAAGAATATTGAAGAATTTGAAAAAATTAGTGGCCAAAAACCATTGATTACACGATCTAAAAAGGCTATTGCTGGCTTTAAAATTCGTGAAGATATGGAATTAGGGTTAAGTGTTACTTTACGCGGTGAAAAGATGTATGCGTTTTTAACAAAACTATTATTCTTTACATTTGCTCAAATTCGTGATTTCCGTGGTTTATCATTAAGAAGTTTCGATAAAGCGGGGAATTATACTTTTGGTTTAAAAGAACAATTAATTTTCCCAGAAATTAATTATGATGATGTAGATCAAGCACGAGGATGTACAATTACAATTTGTTTAGAACAGTCTTCTCCAAAATACCAGTCTAAATCAATGGATAAAATTTTAAATGGAATGATTCTTTTCAAATTCTTACGATTCCCATTAAATGATTGTGGTTACTACGACAAATACTCTTCTTACTCAGAAGTTAGTCAAGTTTGGGATCGCAAGAGACATTTAAAACGCAAACGTTGGTCACAAGAATAAATAAAACTATATTCGATAAGGAGAAAATTGTGGTAACAGATACGATTTCAGACATGTTAACAAGAATTCGCAATGCTACTATGGTAAAACATCAAATTGTTCAGATTCCTGTTACAAAGATGTCATTAGCGATTGCAAATATTTTAAAAGAAGAAGGATTTATTGTAGATTTTGAAGATTATCAAGAAGGAAATCGTCAATATCTATTACTTTCATTAAAATATACAGGAAAATCTAGAAAATCTGTAATTAATGAAATTAAACGAGTAAGCAAACCAGGCTTACGTGTATATGCAAATTCGAAAGAATTACCAAGAGTTTTAGATAATTTAGGAGTTGCAATTATGTCTACATCAAAAGGCGTAATGACAAACTTAAAAGCAAAAGAGCTTGGTATTGGTGGTGAAGTATTATGTTATATTTGGTAAATAAGGAGTTTTGACAATGTCACGTATAGGAAAATTACCAATTACTATCCCTGCTAATGTTGAGGTAAATTGGAATGGTTCGGAAATGATCGTAAAAGGCAAATTTGGAACTTTAGAAACGGTAATTCCTAACACTATTGATATTCAACAAAATGAAAATATTTTAAAAGTTGGTTTAAAAGATGATTCAAAAAATCTTCGTGCACTTCACGGTTTATACCGAACATTAATCAATAATATGATTATTGGAGTATCAGAACAATTTGAACTAACTTTAATTTTAAAAGGTGTTGGATATCGAGCAGCAGTTCAAGGAAAAGAAATTGTTTTAAATTTAGGTTATAGTCACCCAGTGACAATTGATATTCCAGAAACAGTTTCAGTCGAAGTTGTTCAAAACACGACAATCAATTTAAAGTCATGTGATAAAGAATTGTTAGGTTTATTTGCTTCTAATATCCGCTCTTGGAGACAACCAGAACCTTATAAAGGAAAAGGAATTCTTTATAAAAACGAACAAATTCTTCGTAAAGCTGGAAAAGCTGGAAAATAACTTATTGGTTTCGATTGCTTGCCGCAAGAAGCGTAGCATCGCTTTGTAGCGGTCCAAGCTTTGAACCATTAAACGTTTCTACTTTTTTATTGAATTCTCAAAATTTTAAATTAAACCCCACAAAATTATGAAACTTTCTAGACGGACTTTACTAAAATTAAAAAACAAAAACAAAAAATTAAAACCTAATAAGTACAACAAATTAAAACGTGAAGCATTACGTGGAAATATTAAAGGTACAGTAGAGCGACCACGTTTATCTGTTTATCGTTCAAATGAGAATATCTATGCACAAATCATTGATGATACAACATCAAAGACATTACTAACTTGTTCTACATTAGATCGTTCGATTAAACTTACATTATCTACTGGCCGTACATGCGACGCGTCTAGACTTATAGGAGAAAAATTAGCTGAACTAAGTTTAAAGAAAAACATTACAAAAATTGTTTTTGACCGCGGTCCGTATTTATATCATGGTCGTATAAAAGCTTTAGCTGATGGAGCAAGAGCAGGTGGGTTAAAATTCTAACTCTAAAATTTATAAACAATATAGATCAATTAAATGTTATGAGTACTGATTTAAAAAAACAAGGTCGAGTAAAGAGAAATGCACGCCGCCAACCACAATTTGTAGAACGATTAATTAAAATTAGTCGTGTTTCAAAAGTAACAAAAGGTGGGAAAAAATTAAGTTTCCGTGCTGTTGTTGTTATTGGTGATGAAAATGGCAAAGTTGGTGTTGGTGTTGCTAAAGCTGATGATGTAGTAAACGCTTTTAAAAAAGCAAAAGCAGATGGTTATAAAAACTTAATTGAATTACCAATTACAAAAGCATTAAGTATTCCACATAATGTAATTGGAAATTATGGAGCATGTAAAGTTGTTATGCGACCATCTATTGAAGGTTCTGGTGTAATTGCAGGTGGAGCAGTTCGAATCGTATTAGAAGTTGCAGGTGTTAAAAATGTTATTGCAAAACAATTAGGATCTAACAATTTATTAAATAATGCTCGTGCATCAATTTGTGCACTACAAAATTTAACAACAAAATCACAAGTTGCAAAAGTTCGTGATTTAAATTAACAATAATTTATAAAATTTAAAAAAATAAACTGTGAGAATTAAATTCAGTTTTCAGCTTCTAAAAGCTTTATTACCTCGTATTTTAATTACTTTCATTATATTGATATTTATTCGAGCTGGGACATTTCTTCCAGTTCCGGGAATTGATCATAATGATCTAGCAGCTGCAATTCAACAAAATTTAGTTGCTAAGAATTTAATACGTACATTTTTAGGAGATAAGATCATTATTATTGGGTTGTTTACTCTAAATATCTTCCCAGCAATTAATGCAACGATTATTCTTCAATTTCTGATTGGTTTTTCTCCACAATTAGCAAAATTGCAGAAAGAAGGAGATTTTCAAGGCAGACGTGAGATTAGTCGTTTAACAAGAAACATTACAGTAGTTTTAGCAATCATTCAAAGTATTGGATTGACTTTATATCTTCGTCCGATTTTATTTAATTGGAATCTTATGCTAGCAAGTCAACTTGTTCTCTGGTTAACTGCAGGTGCTATGATTGTATTATGGTTAAGTGAAGTAATAACAGATTACGGATTAGGAAATGGTACTTCCGTATTAGTCTATATAAATATTGTTTCAAATTTACCAAATCTTATTGATAAGATTATTAATGAAAATCGTGATAACACTGCAGTTCTTTCAGTTGTATCCATAAGTGGACTTGTGCTGTTAATTTTGTTTGCACTTTATGCAATTGTCTTGTTACAAAATTCGACGCTCATTATTAATTTAATTTCCTCGAAGCGTCTAAGTCGAACTTCTTCAAATTCTTATGCGAAGAAGAAAAGTGAAAGTTATCTTCCATTAAGATTTAATCAAGCAGGTGTAATGCCAATTATTTTGACAACTAGTTTTTTAGTACTTCCAAATTATCTTATTAATTTAGGAATATTCCAATCGTTAAATTTCTTAACAAATTTTAAATGGATTTATTGGATTGGTTATTTTGTTTTAATCTTAGCCTTTAGTTCCTTCTATTCATCTATTGTTCTAAATCCTAAAGATATTTCCGATCAACTTCAAAAATCCGCTGTCAAAATTCCAGGTGTTCGACCAGGAGTCCAAACAATCTTTTACTTAAAACAAGAAATTCAACGGATTACATTAATGGGTGCGACATTACTGGCATTTATTACAATTGTACCGAATTTCATTGAATCGACTCTAAATATTACAAGTTTAAGTGGTTTAAGTACAACATCTTTCTTAATTCTAGGTGGTGTAATTTTAGATTTAAAACGTGAAATTAGTAATATTTATTACTCAGAAATTTATCGATAAACTAGAAATTATTATTTAAAAATTAAAATATGAAAGTTCGCCCTTCCGTAAAAAAAATGTGTGACAAATGTCGCGTAATTAAAAGACATGGTAAAATTATGGTAATTTGTCCCAATCCGAAGCACAAACAACGTCAAGGATAATATTATAAAGGAGTTTATGAAATGGTAAGATTAGTTGGTGTTGATTTACCCAGAAATAAAAAAATTGCATACGCATTAACTTATATTCATGGAATTGGTCTAACATCTGCAAAAAAAATTGTTGAAATTGCAGATATTGATTCTGATACACGTGTTTATGATTTAACAACAGAACAAGCTGTAGCTTTACGTCAAACTTTAGAAGAGTCAGACTTACAATTAGAAGGTGACTTAAGAAGATTTAATGGTTTAAATATTAAACGATTAAATGAAATCAATTGTCACCGAGGCAAAAGACATCGAAACAGTTTACCTGTTCGAGGTCAACGAACTCGAACAAATGCTCGTAGTCGACGTGGAGTTAAAAAGACTGTTACGGGTAAGAAAAAATAATTTTATACTAGCATTGGATTTATTTGAAATTTTTATATGCCAAAAACAACTAGAAAATCAACAATTAGAAAAGACAAAAGTAATGTAAAGAATGGTGTTGTTCATATTCAATCAACTTTTAATAATACAATTGTCACTATCACAAATATAAACGGTGACACAATTTCGTGGGCATCAGCAGGAAGTTCAGGATTTAAAGGAGCACGAAAAAGTACACCATTTGCTGCACAAACTGCTGCTGAAAAAGCTGCTCTTGAGGCAGCAACAATTGGAATCAAAAGTGTAGATATCTTAGTGAAAGGTCAAGGATCAGGTCGTGAGACTGCAATTAGAGCCATTGAAGGAGCAGGATTAGAGATTACTTCAATTCAAGATATTACATCTGTTCCTCATAACGGATGTCGACCTCCTAAACGTCGTCGCGTTTAGAATTTAGTTTTAAAAAATCAAATGATAAATAACATTTCAGTAAAATGCCTTAAATCTGACAAGATCGAATCAGGGGCTTGTCATGGACAATTTTTAATAAATTCTTTAAAATCTGGTCAAGGAATTACGATTGGGAATCAATTACGACGAGTATTACTTAATGATTTAGGTGGAATTGCAATTACTGCAGTTCGAATTGCTGGAGTTAGTCATGAATTTTCAACTATCCCAGGTGTTCGTGAAGATATTCTAGAAATTTTATTAAACTTAAAAGGTGTTATTTTACGAGGTAATCCTCAAGGTAACCCTCAAGGACCACAATTTGGTCGTTTAAAAATTCAAGGACCAATCGTAGTTACCGCTGATTCAATTCAATTACCATCAGATTTAGAACTTGTAAACCCAAATCATTACATTATGACAATTTCAACTGCGAATGTCATTGAAATTGAATTTAAATTTGAATATGGTACTGGATATAAATTAGCATCCCAAACATTCTTAGAAGAAAATGCCGATGATGAAGATGAAAATTATCTTCAACTAGATGCAATTTTTATGCCTGTTCAGAAAGTTGATTTTAAGATTGAAAATGTTTACGATAATGAGAATAATATAACGGAACGATTATTTTTAGATATTTGGACGAATGGTAGTATTTCACCTAATGAAGCTTTTAAAGCAGCAGCTCAAGTAACTATTGATGTCTTTAGTTTGTTAGTTGAAAAGAAACAGACTACTCCAATTAACAAATTAGAACCAAAAGTCCAATCAATAAGTATTGAACCGTATACTAATATCGCAATCGAAGAATTACAATTATCTGTTCGAGCATATAATTGTCTGAAAAAAGCTCAGATAAACACAGTAGGAGATTTATTACAATATTCACCTGAAAAACTTCAAGAACTGAAAAACTTTGGTAGAAAATCATCCATCGAAGTATTTTCGACATTAAAAAATAAATTAGGTATTATTTTACAATAATATTTCTATTTAGATATTAAAAAAAATTATGAACTCATTAAATAAAACATTCTTACCAACTAAAGATTATAAGAACTGTAATTGGTATGTTATTGATTGCAGTGGACAGACTTTAGGTCGATTAGCAACTGTAATTACAGGTTTACTGAAAGGTAAAAATAAATCACAATATCATCCATCTGTAGATGTAGGCGATTACGTTATTTTAATTAACGCTGAAGCAATTGTAGTAAATGAAAATGCTAAACACTATATTGTTAACAACCCGGGTAGACCAGGTAGCTCATTAAAAATTCGAAATGTAGTTGATTGTCTTCCACGTTTTACAATTGAACGTGCTGTAAAACGTATGTTATCTCAAACAGAAGCAAAGAGATTAATGAGACGATTAAAAATTTATAATGGTAATGACCATGTTCATCAAGCACAGAACCCAATCGAAATTGATGTTACAAATCTATATTCGAGTATTAAAAAATAAACTAATACCAAATACTTATGACACAGCTAACTTTTCAAAAAACTGAGATTGGACTTGGGAAACGTAAACAAGCAATTGCAAGAGTTTTCTTAGTACCAGGTGAAGGAAACATCACAATTAATAAAGTTTCTGGAAATCAGTACTTACAGTATAACGATACATATTTATCAACAGTTTTAGCTCCATTAAAAACTGTAAAATTAGATACACAATTTGATATTGTTGCAATTGTAAATGGTGGCGGTCTTACAGGCCAAGCACAAGCAATTCAATTAGGTGTTGCACGCCAATTATGCAAAATGAATGAGCAACATAGAATCACTCTAAAACCATATGGATTCTTAACCCGTGATGCACGAATTAAAGAACGTAAAAAGTATGGATTAAGAAAAGCAAGAAAAGCTCCTCAATACTCAAAACGTTAGAATTTTATTACAAAAAAATATTATGCCAAAGAAAGATTTACATCCTGAATGGTTTTCAGAAACTGCAGTTTTATGTGATGGAAAACCTTTAGGTTTAATTGGTTCAACGAAACCAGAACTTCAAGTTGATATGTGGTTAGCAAACCACCCATTTTATACAAAATCACAAGTGATGATTGATAGTGAAGGACGAGTTGAACGATTCATGAAAAAATATGGTTTAAATTCAACTGATCAATAACACATTTAAAAATACTTTAAAATTTTTATGCCAACTATTCAACAATTAGTACGTTCTAGACGTATCAATATTAAGAAGAAAACAAAGTCTCCAGCTCTTGTAAACTGTCCACAACGACGCGGAGTTTGTACACGTGTTTATACAACAACACCGAAAAAACCAAACTCAGCAATTCGAAAAGTTGCCCGTGTTCGATTAACTTCAGGTTTTGAAGTAACAGCATATATTCCTGGAATTGGTCACAACTTACAAGAACACTCAGTTGTATTAATTCGTGGTGGTCGAGTAAAAGATTTACCAGGGGTAAGATACCATATTGTACGAGGAGCTTTAGATACAGGCGGTGTACAAAACAGACGCCAAGGTCGTTCAAAATATGGTGTTAAAAAACCAAAAGATTAATACAAAATTAATGAAATAAAAATATTTAGTAAATATAGTTTATGTCACGTAGAAATATTTCAAAAAAACGTTTTCCAGAAACGGATTCGGTTTACAACAGTTATTTAGTTAGTTTACTTATTACACGAATTTTAAAATCAGGTAAGAAAACAATTTCAAAAAAAATCGTGTATGATGCATTCGATATCATTCAGCAAAAAACAAATGAAGATCCATTAAAAGTGTTTGAGAATGCAATTCGAAACGCTAGTCCAATTGTAGAAGTTAAAGCACGAAGAGTTGGTGGGTCAACATATCAAGTACCTATTGAAGTAAGTCGCTTCAGAGCAACAAATCTTTCGTTACGTTGGATTATTCAATACTCAAAACAACGTGTTGGTAGAAGTATGGCTATTAAATTAGCAAATGAAATTATTGACACTGCCAACGAAATTGGTAATACTATTAAAAAAAAGGAAGAAACTCATAAGATGGCTGAAGCAAATAAAGCTTTTGCGCATTTTAGATACTAATTTCAACTTAAAACTGATCTCGCTACAAGCTACAAATTTAATCGCAATTTTTTAAAACTTAAAGGAATTTTATAATGGCACGTGAAAAATTTGAACGTACAAAACCGCACGTTAATATTGGAACTATTGGTCACGTTGATCACGGAAAAACAACATTAACTGCTGCAATTACTGCAACTTTATCATTAGAAGGTGGTTCAGCAATCAAAGATTATGCTGATATCGATGGAGCACCAGAAGAACGTGCTCGTGGTATTACAATTAACACTGCACACGTTGAGTATGAGACACAAAGTCGTCACTATGCACACGTAGATTGTCCAGGTCACGCAGATTACGTTAAAAACATGATTACTGGTGCTGCGCAAATGGATGGTGCTATCTTAGTTGTATCAGCTGCAGATGGTCCAATGCCTCAAACTCGTGAGCACATCTTATTATCAAAACAAGTAGGTGTTCCAGATATCGTTGTGTTCTTAAACAAACAAGATCAAGTTGATGATGATGAATTATTAGAATTAGTTGAATTAGAAGTTCGTGAGTTATTATCAGCTTATGATTTCCCAGGTGATGATATTCCAATTTGTCCAGGTTCAGCATTACAAGCTATTGAAGCTATTTCAGCAAATCCAGATCTTAAACGTGGTGATAACGAATGGGTTGATAAAATCTTTGCGTTAATGGATGCAGTTGATGATTATATCCCAACTCCAGAACGTGATACTGACAAAACTTTCTTAATGGCAATTGAAGATGTTTTCTCAATTACTGGTCGAGGAACTGTTGCAACAGGTCGTATTGAACGTGGTGTTGTAAAAGTAGGTGAAAGTGTTGAGATTGTTGGTGTTGGTGATACACAAACAACTACAATTACTGGTATTGAAATGTTCCAAAAAACTTTAGACGAAGGTTTTGCGGGTGATAATGTTGGTATCTTATTACGTGGTGTAACACGTGAAGATATTGAACGTGGTATGGTATTATCTAAACCAGGTACAATTACTCCACACACAGTATTTGAATCAGAAGTATATGTATTAACAAATGAAGAAGGTGGTCGTTCAACGCCATTCTTTACTGGTTACCGTCCACAATTCTACGTTCGAACAACTGACGTAACAGGTGCAATTACAGCTTTCACTGCAGATGATGGATCATCAGTAGAAATGGTATTACCAGGTGATCGTATTAAGATGACAGCTGAATTAATTTACCCTGTTGCAATTGAAGATGGTATGCGCTTTGCAATTCGTGAAGGTGGTCGTACTATTGGTGCAGGTGTAGTATCTAAAATTGTTAAATAATTAAAAAATTCTATGAATAATAAAACGAATGAAAAAGTTCGTATACGATTAGAATCTTTTAATCATGAACTTTTAGTTTCTTCATGTCGAAAAATTACTCAAACTCTAAATTCTGCATCACTAGATTCAATTGGCATGGTAACTTTACCAACATCAAAACGAATTTATTGTGTGCTAAGATCACCTCACGTTGATAAAGATTCACGAGAACATTTTGAAATTCGAACTCATAAACGAATCTTAGAAATCTCTTCGGATCGTGACTTATCTGTTGTTGATTTATTAGCGGAACTTGAATTAGATCCAGGCGTTTTTTGTTCAATTTCGATCTTTTAACTCAAATCTATTGAGAACATAAAAAATTCCATTCCAATGAAATAGTCTATTGGAATGGAATTTTTTTAAATTAATGCGAATAAATAAATAATTATCTGTTATTAATCAGAATATTCTAATTTTACATTCTAACAAAAAATAAAAGAATTTTATAAAAGGATTCTTGAATTTTTACATTTAAATGAACAAATTAACATAATTTCAGTTTGGGAACGGGGGGACTTGAACCCCCACGCCTTTTACAGCAACGGATTTTAAGTCCGTCGTGTCTACCAATTTCACCACATTCCCAATGTTTATATTTACTATTCTATCAAAAAACTATGTAGAATGCAAGATTATAGTTTTTTGTTATAGTCTGACACCAGTTATTACGCAAAAAAGATTAGTTAGAATAAAGCTAAAAGACTAAACCCAAAATTAGTTTTATTTAAAATTAGAGTATTTTTTTCTTAAATGTATTATATTTCTTTATAATATTAATTAGCAAATCAGCATTTAAATATATTTTTCTTGCTCCTAATAGATATATCCGTCGAGTATCAGATATCTTTTCAGGTGTTTTCATCGAATTTAATTTTAAATTCTATCTTCATCATTGAAAAAATCGTTAACATACGTTATAAATCTTTTATTTTTTCGTTTTTCAAAAGACTAATCTACTAGTTTTAAACTTATTCCTGTTATTTTTTTGAATTTAAAATATCAGGCGGCACCCAGATTCGAACTGGGGATAGAGGATTTGCAATCCACTGCCTTACCACTTGGCCATACCGCCTATCGTTTGATATATTCTACTATAAACTAATTTTTCAAAAAATACAAATCCCGAATCATTTCTATTGGAACTTAGCATTTCCAAATGTAACATAACTATTCAATTTTTTGTATTTTATGTATACTATTAAAATATAATAGTACAATTGTAAGGTATTATTTTATAAATTTTTAAAATTATATATATAAAGGATTTTTATTTATGGATACTCGTATATTTGTAATTGCTCTACCGTTATTAGTTGCAGCATCATGGGCATTATATAATATTGGCCGTTTAGCGATTCAACAAGTTCAAAGATTATCACGTTAATAAAATAACACGTTTTAATTCGAAAATTTTGAATAACGTTCAATCAGCCAAGACAATTAGACTTAAATCGTTTGATAAACGTTTTCTACCAAGTTTTTTAAAAATAAAGGATAATTTTTTATGTCTCATACTGTAAAAATTTATGACACATGTATTGGTTGCACACAATGTGTACGTGCATGTCCTACTGATGTATTAGAAATGGTTCCATGGGATGGGTGTAAATCTGGTCAAATCGCTTCATCACCTCGTGTTGAAGACTGTGTAGGTTGTAAACGATGTGAAACAGCTTGTCCAACAGATTTCTTAAGTGTTCGCGTATATTTAGGCGCAGAAACAACACGTAGTTTAGGTTTATCGTACTAACCATAAACTGTAAACTATTTTTAGATAATTCTAAAAATTTTCAAACAATGGATCAACAAAGACTCAAATCTTTGTTGATCCATTGTTTGAAAGTTAAATAATATTCATTTTTTTATTTCTGGTAATTAGCTATTTTGAGTCGTAATCTAATATTTTTTGAAATTGTTTAGTTAATAAGTGGATCTTCATCAACAATAATACATTCCGTTGTTAAAATCATACTAGCAATTGATGTTGCATTTTGTAAGCCTGAACGTGTTACTTTTGCTGGATCAACAACTCCTGCTTCATACATATTTACAAACGTATTGTCTGCAGCATTGTAACCAACTTCAAATTCTTGATCTTGAACTTTTTCAAGAATTACTGGTCCATTAATACCTGCATTTTCAGCAATTCTACGTAACGGCGCTAAAATTGCTCGAGAGATAATCATTGCTCCAATTAACTCATCATCTTTTAAATTTGTTTTTGCCCAACTTGAAAGATTTTCAGATAAATGTGTTAATGTAGTTCCACCGCCTGGAACAATGCCTTCCTCAACTGCTGCACGTGTAGCATTAATAGCATCTTCTAATCTTAACTTTTTATCTTTCATTTCTGTTTCAGTTACAGCACCAACTTTAATAACAGCGATACCACCAGATAATTTTGCGATTCGATCTTGTAATTTTTCTTTTTCGTAAGCAGTATCAGCGACATTCGCTTGTTTCCGTAATTGTTCACAACGAACTTTAATTGCATCTAATGTTTGACCAGAAGCAACAATTGTTGTTCCTTCTTTTGTAACAATAACTCGACGTGCTTGACCTAATAAATCAAGTTGAATATTATCTAAACTTAATCCTGCATCTTGTGTGATAACAGTACCACCAGTTAAAATAGCAATATCTGCTAACATTTGTTTTCTTAATTCACCAAATCCTGGAGCTCTAATAGCTACAACATTTACAATCCCACGTAACTTATTTAAGATTAATGTTGCTAAAGCTTCTTTTTCAACATCTTCAGCAATAATTAGAAGTGGACGTTTTGTTTTAGTTATTTGTTCTAAAATTGGTAATAAGTCTTGTTGAACTAAAGTAATTCGTTTATCAGTTAAAAGGATATAAGGATTATCATATAAGACTTCCATCTTATCAGTATTAGTAATGAAATATGGCGAAATAAAGCCTTTTTCTAATTTCATTCCTTCTGTAATTTCTAGTTCTGTTACAATTCCTTTTCCTTCTTCTAAAGAAATAATACCCTCTTTTCCAACTTTTGCTAATGCATCAGCAATTAGTGATCCAATAACTTCATCATTTCCCGCTGAAATAGAAGCAACATGCTGAATTGATTGAATATCTTCTACAGGCTGGGCAAACTCATTGATTTGAGTAACTAAATATTGCGTTGCTTTTTCCATCCCAAGTTTAATTGCTATTGGGTTCGCACCAGCAGCTACGTTTTTTAATCCTTCCTTCACCATTGCATATGCTAAAACGGTAGCAGTTGTAGTTCCATCCCCAGCAACATCATTAGTTTTGGAAGCCGCTTGGCGAATTAATGATACTCCTGTATTTTCAATATGATCTGTTAAATTAATTTCTTTAGCAATTGTAACGCCATCATTTACAATTTGAGGAGATCCATAAGCTTTTTCTAATACAACATTTCGACCTTTCGGACCTAATGTTACAGAAACTGCTTCCACCATTATTTCCATTCCGCGTTCTAAAGCACGTCGTGCATTATCTTGATATAAAATTTTTTTAGCCATATTCGATTGTTACAAAATTTATTGTCATTATTTATAAAAAATCTCTGAAATATTACTGTAATTCAATCACTAGAAGTTATGCAAGTGGAAAGTATCATTCTTTCTATTTTTTTACTTTACTTAATCACTATACATATAGTATAATTTGAATTGAAAAGTATATTTTGGGCTTGTAGCTCAGTGGACTAGAGCACGTGGTTACGACCTACGGTGTCAGGGGTTCGAATCCCTTCTTGCCCAATTTTATAGTTTTATAGAATTAAAATTTCACTGAATATTTGGGGTGTCGCCAAGTGGTAAGGCTGCGGACTTTGACTCCGCCATTCGTAGGTTCAAATCCTGCCATCCCAGTTTTAATAACACTAAAAACTTTACTAGTTTTAAAAAATTATCTTTAATATTAACTAAATTATTACATAATATATTATTAATATTCACAGAAAGTAAAATATGGAAGCGAAAATTGAATTTATACGTGGGTTAAGTGAAAAAGTATTACCAGATGTCCGTTTAACTAGATCTCGTGATGGAAGTACTGGAACTGCAACTTTTGTTTTCAAAAATCCAAATATTTTAGATAAACGAACAACAAAAGAAGGTGAAATTACCGGTATGTATCTAATTGATGATGAAGGTATTTTAGAAACACGAAATGTAAGTGCTAAATTTATTAACGGAAAGCCTGAAGCAATTGAAGCAATTTATATTATGAAGAGTCCGGAAGCATGGGATAGATTTATTCGATTTATGGAAAGATATGGTGAAACAAATGGTTTAGTATTTACAAAAGCTAATTAAATAGAATGAACTATTTAATTAGTTATTTCAAAAATTATCAATAAAATTAGTTATAATTGAGTTATCCAAACCTAAGGTTAGGGAATTTTATAAAATTCATAAGATTAACCCCCTCCCACAATCGTAACAATTTCAATTTCGTCTAAATCCTGGACAAAAGTTGTCTTCCAGTGAGTTTTATTAAAAATCACTTGATTATATTCTAATACTAACAGACTTTCATTGTAGTTAAAATATGTAATTAAATCCGATAAGCTAATATCTTGATCTATTATATATTTTTCATTATTAAGAAAAAAATTTTTTACTTGTTTCATAAAGTTTTTTTATATTTGCTAGACATTGAATTATAAAAACTGGTAAACTATGAGTCAAGACAATATGGCGGGTGTGGCCAAGTGGTTAAGGCAGCGGGTTGTGATTCCGCCATTCGCCGGTTCAAGTCCGGTCACTCGCCCTTATTGATTCAACAATAATTAAGTATTTATAAAAGATTACTTATCACTAAAATTAATTTATGTCACGTTACCGCGGACCACGATTAAGAATTATTAGACGTTTCGGAAAAGACGTTACATTACCAGGTTTAACAACAAAACGATCAATTAAAGATCAACCACCTGGAAAAGCTAAAGGTTCAGATACTAATGGCCAAAAAGCAACAGAGTACGGTATTCGGTTAAATGAGAAACAAAAATTAAAATTCAATTACGGATTAACTGAAAAACAATTATTCCGTTATGTGAAAGAAGCACGTCGAAGAAAAGGTGTGACAGGTTTAGTTTTACTTCAATTATTAGAAATGAGATTAGATACACTTTGTTTTACACTAGGATTTGCAAAAAGTATTGCTCAAGCGCGTCAACTAGTAAATCATGGTCATATTACAGTAAATAAGAAAGTAATTAGTATTCCTAGTTTCCAATGTCGATTAAACGATGTAATTAGTGTAAAAGAAAAAAGTACTTCAAAAAATCTTGTTACTAATAATTTAAAAGTAAATCAACGAAGTGAAATTCCTGCTAATTTAGAATTTAATGATTCAAAATTAGAAGCAACGGTTTTAGACTATTGTGATCGTGATGACGTTCAATTACAACTTAATGAGTTACTTGTAGTTGAATATTACTCTAGACGCTAATAAATCAAATTCTTATATATTCTCTATTTATTACTATGTTAAAATTAAGATTAAAACGAGTTGGACGAAAACGTGCTCCATCATATCGATTAGTTGTTATTGAAAGTAGTGCTCGTCGTGATGGACGACCAGTAGAAGAAGTGGGTTACTATAATCCAATTTCAAAACAAAGTCATTTTGATGTTGCAAAAATTGAAAAATGGTTAAGCTATGGTGTACAACCTACAGAAACAGTTGCTAGCTTATTAAAAAAAGCTCAAATTGTATAAAGATTAAAAGCAAGTGTAATCAATAAATTATGTTAATTCTGAAAAAATAATTAACATAATTTGTTCAAATTGAAAAAAAAGAGGATAAGATTTTAAAGGATTTATGAAACCCAACCATAACTATGTAAACCTTTTCCTAAAAAATTCACTCCTAAGTAACAAATCCAAATTACAAAGAAGCCTAAACCACCTAAAATTGCAGTTTTTTTTCCTTCCCAACCTTTTGTAATACGAGCATGAAGATATGTAGCAAAGACTAACCATGTGATTAGTGCCCATGTTTCTTTTGGATCCCAACTCCAATATGAACCCCAAGCCTCATTTGCCCAAACACCACCAGAAATAATACCAATTGTTAAAAATGGAAAGCCTAACCCAATAATTCGATAACTCCAATTATCAATACTTTGTAATAATTTTAGTTTCCCAAAATCAGACACTTCTGAGGATGAAGAAATTATTTTGGCTTCATAATAATCTAACATTACATTATAGAAAGCTGATGAAGAATTATCCGTCGATTTTAAATCGACATCTTTATAACCAGAAATCACTAAGAATAATATACATAGTAAAGAACCCATAATTAAAGTTCCGTAACTTAATAACATCATACTTACGTGCATCATTAACCAATTCGATTGCAATGCCGGAACTAATGGACTTGATTTTTGCATTTCTGGAGAAAGTGTCAGATTTGCAAACCCACTAATTAGTAACGTAATTGGAACAACAATAGCACCAATTAATCTACTACTTGTTTTTGTTTCAATATATAAATAAACAGCTAGCAAAATCCATGTTAAAAAAAGTAACGACTCATATAGATTACTTAATGGGAAATAACCTGCGACTACCCAACGAGAACAAAGAATAAAAAATAGAGAGACAGTAGCAAGACTTGTACTTATGCGACCTAATGTCGATAAATAAGATTTATCATTGAAGAATAATAAATTAACCCAATAAATTACCATTGCAAAAAGTAAAATAGCAAAAACAGCGTTTGATAAAGCGTTTTGAATTTCATTCCAATCCATGAAATTTCTCCAATAAAATTTTTTTGTGTAAATTGTAATACGCTTTACTATTGTACCAAAAATGACCAAATTATATTGAAGTATAAACATAAGCAAAGCTTTTCCAACAATTTACGTTGACATTCATTTCAAGATAACGTTATTATCATTTTACTTTTAATCAAAATTATTATTGTATGGCAGTGCAAAGAGACTATGAGATAATGATTCTTTTAACAGAAGAATTTAATGACAGTGAACTAAAAACTTGGGTATTTAATTTTGCAAAAAATTTACGAAAGTTTAACGTATCAGATATTTCCGTAATTTCACGTGGAAAACATAATTTGGCTTATTCAATTGTTAATAAAACGAAAGGTAATTATATTCAATTGAACTTTTCAAGTATGCCAAAATATATCAACAATTTTTCTAATACTTTAAAATTAGATTCTCATGTATTACGATTCTTAATCTTTAATAAAGAAACCAATTGATAAAATAATGATTTTATCAATTGTTTACAGCTCAAAAGATTAAAATTAATTAATATTTTGTAATACTTGCTAATTTAACAAAGCTATGCTATAATCGAGGTATATGTGTTATAATTAATGTATATATAATATCCTCAGTAGCTCAGTGGTAGAGCAATCGGCTGTTAACCGATTGGTCGTAGGTTCAAGTCCTACCTGGGGAGTAGGAAAACCTAAATAGTTTATGAAAAATAATTCTGATAAATTAACGATTGCCGACAAGACATTTACGTCTCGATTAATGTTAGGAACAGGAAAATATAAAACCACAAAAGATGGTATTGATAGTATCAAAAGTAGTGAATGTGAAATTGTGACTGTTGCAATTAGACGTTTACCAACGAATTTAAAACATGATACAAGCAACTTTTTAAATCATTTGGATTGGGACAAACACTGGTTATTACCAAATACGGCTGGTTCTCAAACAGCAGATGAAGCCATTCGAATGGCATTTTTAGGACATGAACTAGCTTGTCGATTAGGCCAAGAAGATAATTTTTTTGTCAAATTAGAAGTAATTTCAGATCCAAAATATTTATTACCGGATCCTATTGGAACCTTAAAAGCTGCAGAATTTTTGATCAAAAAAGGTTTTACTGTATTACCTTATATAAATGCTGATCCTATGTTAGCTTTACACTTAGAAGATTTAGGATGTGCTACTGTGATGCCATTAGGTTCACCTATTGGTTCTGGACAAGGTTTAGCAAATTTAACGAATATTCAAATTATTGTTGAAAACGCCCAAATTCCTGTAATTGTAGATGCTGGAATTGGAACAACGAGTGAAGCAACTATGGCAATGGAATTAGGTGTCGATGGTGTTTTATTAAATACTGCAGTTGCTCAAGCAAAAAACCCAGCACAAATGGCCTACGCAATGAATTTAGGAGTCAAAGCAGGTCGGTTAACATATTTAGCCGGTCGAATGGAAAAAAAATATTATGCAAATGCAAGTTCACCTCTCGATAATATTAGTACCCTGTTATAAAAATTTATGTATAATAGTTATTGAGTGGAAGAATCGAAAAACTTCCTAATCTAAATAAGTGAATAGAAACTAATAGAAATTTTAAAATAATCATAGCGAACTAATTATTATGTTTGAAAAATTTACAGAAGGTGCTATTAAAGTTATCATGTTATCTCAGGAAGAAGCACGCCGAATGGGGCATAACTTTGTGGGAACTGAACAACTTTTATTAGGAGTAATTGGCCAACGACATGGTATTGGTGCTCGAGCTTTAAAAAAAATTAAAATTACTTTAAAGAAAACTCGAAAAGAAATTGAATTATATATTGGACGTGGAACAGGTTTTGTTGCGTCAGAAATTCCTTTCACACCAAGAGCGAAACGTGTTTTAGAAATGGCTGTTCATGAAGGGAAAGATCTAGGTCAAAACTTTGTAGGTACAGAACATATTTTACTAGCTCTTATTGCAGAACCCGATGGTGTTGCAAGACGTACGTTAGATAAAATGCGTGTAAATCTTCCACAGCTAAGAAATTTAGTTTTAGCTTATATTGAAGAAACACAAGAAGAAATGCTACGTCCATTAACACAAGCAGAAAAATACTTATTAGAACGTGAAAGACGTGGAAGTCAAACGCCAACACTAGATGAGTATGCTGAAAATATCAGTAAAGAAGCAGTTGATGGGAATTTAGATCCAGTTATTGGACGTGAAAAAGAGATTGATGATGTAATTGCAACATTAGCTCGTCGAACAAAAAATAATCCTGTTTTAATTGGTGAGCCAGGTGTTGGAAAAACTGCAGTTGCTGAAGGGTTAGCGCAATTAATTTTAACAGAAAAAGCACCGAATTTCTTAGATGGTAGTATTATTATGGCTTTAGATTTAGGGTCAATTTTAGCTGGTACTAAATATCGTGGGGAATTTGAAGAACGTTTAAAACGAATTGTAGAAGAAGCACAAAATGATAGTGCTGTTATTGTCGTAATTGATGAAATTCATACATTAGTTGGTGCTGGAGCAGCGGAAGGTGCTGTAGATGCTGCAAATATTTTAAAACCTGCACTAGCACGTGGTAAATTCCGTTGTATTGGAGCAACAACAAATGATGAATATCGTAAATATATTGAACGTGATCCAGCATTAGAAAGACGTTTCCAACCAGTTCGGGTAGATGAACCAAGTGTTGGTACAACAATTGAAATTTTACGTGGTTTACGTTCAAAATTTGAGCAACACCATGCTTTAAGCTACCACGATAAAGCTTTAGAACAAGCAGCAATTCTTTCAAATAAATATATTGCAGATCGTTTCTTACCAGATAAAGCTATTGATGTTATTGATGAAGCTGGTGCACGTGTTAGATTAGAAAATAGAAGATTACCTAAAGGTTTACAAATCTTACTAACAGAATTACAAGAAACAATTAAAGATAAAGAAGAGTGTATTAAAGATCATGATTTTGATGCAGCACGTCAATTAGTGGATCACGAATTAGAGGTTCGAACTCATATTCGTATTATGAAAAAATCTGCTGCTGCTCAAAGAAAACGTTTAGGAATTATTCGTGAAGATATTGATATCGTTAATGAAAATGATATTTCGAATGTAATTTCAAATTGGACAGGTATTCCTGTAACTAAGCTGACAGGTTCAGAATCAGAACGTTTAATGAAAATGGAAGAATCACTTCATAAACGACTTATTGGTCAAGAACACGCAGTTAGTTCAGTTTCAAAAGCGGTTCGTCGTGCACGTGTAGGCTTAAGTAGTCCCGATCGTCCAATTGCAAGTTTTATTTTTGCTGGACCAACAGGTGTAGGAAAAACAGAATTAACAAAAGCATTATCAGACTACATGTTTAGTACCGAAGAAAGTATGATTCGGTTAGATATGTCTGAATTCATGGAAAAACACACGGTAGCTAAATTAATCGGTTCACCTCCAGGTTATGTAGGATACAATGAGGGTGGTCAATTAACAGAAGCGGTTCGTTCAACACCATACGCTGTAGTATTATTTGATGAGGTTGAGAAAGCTCATCCAGATGTATTCAACTTATTATTACAAATTTTAGATGATGGTCGCTTATCAGATTCAAAAGGTCGAGTTGTTGATTTTACAAATACATTAATTGTAATGACAACAAACTTAGGGTCTAAAATTATTGAACGTGAGAGTGGAATCCAATCAAAAGTTCAAAAAGGTGATGATAGAAAATTCAAAGTAACTCCAGATGCTATTTTAGGATGGGAACCAAAAGAAGAAGGGAATGGTGATCCGAAACTTTTCGCACGTATCAAAGACTTAGTACATGAAGAATTGAAGAATTTCTTCCGTCCAGAGTTCTTAAATCGTATTGATGAAATTATTGTTTTTAGTCATTTAACACGTCTTGATATTTGGAGAATTTGTGGTTTAATGCTAAATCAAATCAAAAAGCGTTTAGCAGAAAAAGATATTAACTTAGTAGTTACACTACCAGTTCAAGCATTCTTAGCGGATGAAGGGTATGATCCACTTTATGGTGCTAGACCATTACGTCGAGCAATTATGAAATATCTAGAAGATAATTTAGCAGAACAATGTTTATCAAAAACTCTATATCCAAAGACTAAAATCATTGTTCGTCGTAAGAAACTAGAAGATAGTGTTTTAACTTACACAAATGAATTAGAAGTAGAAGTTAATTTTGATGATGTTGATCCTAGTTACTTCGAAGGATCAAATGAGTTTACAGATGATTCAACTAAATCTTTAGTTAATTCATTAAGTGAGAGCAAAGCACCTGAAAGTGATATCAAAAATGAACCATCGCAAGAGTCAGGCGAAGATAAAAAACCACGTCGATTCCAAAAAAAACGTCGTTTAAGTATTTTTGAACGAAATAAAAATAACGATGGTGAGTAAGAACTTAATGTAATTTATCCTTAGTGAAGCTTTAAATACAACTTGAAACAATAGTAAATTTTTAATAAAAAACGGACTAAATGGTTTTCAGCGAAACCTTATTTTTCATTGAAAGTTTATTATTGTTTCAAAAAATCCTAATATTAAAACTTGACTTTTTGAGCAAACCAAGATAACATTATCAAAAGTATATTCATATAAAAAATAATAATGGCTGTACCTAAAAAAAGAACATCAAAAGCAAAAAAAAATGCTCGTAAAGCAAACTGGAAAAGAAAAGGAGTAAAAGCTGCTCAAAAATCTTTCTCATTAGCTAAATCAATGTTACGAGGAAAACCAACAAGTTTTGTATATAGTGTATATGTAGATGAAAATGAATAAATCTTAAAAGATACTTTAAAGATTTATTTTCAAGAATCAGAGAGAGTTTGTAATTGTTTTTATTTAGCGGATGTGGCGAAATTGGCATACGCACTGGTTTTAGGTACCAGCGCCTCACGGCATGATGGTTCGAGTCCATTCATCCGCAATTACTATTTTCAAATCATTTTTTATTTATTTCACTATTCATTAATTAAATTTAATATGCTTCCTTTTACTCTTCAACAACTGAGAATTTTAAAAGCAATTGCAACGGAACGAAATTTTACTCGAGCTGCAGCGAGTTTATATATTTCCCAACCTTCGTTAAGCAAGCAAATTAAGATATTAGAAAAAAATTTGGACACAATATTAATTAACCGTGAACGAAATGATATTTCTTTAACAGAAAGTGGAAAAATTTTTTTGCAATATTCTGAACGAATATTAATTTTATGTGAAGAAAGTTGTCGTGCTTTAATTGATTTAAAAAAAGGAGATCGTGGGAATTTAAAGGTGGGGGCTAGTCAGACTATTGGAACCTATTTAATGCCACGAATTTTAGCATTATTTGCTCAAAATTACCCACAAATTGATTTAAAAGTTCAAGTCGATTCCACAAGAAGTATTTCAACCAGTATAATAAAACGTGAAATAGATGTGGCTATTGTGGGTGGTGAGATTTCCAAGAAATTAACAAAAAAGTTAACAATTCGACCATTTGTGTATGATGAGTTAAGTTTAATTATTTCAAAGTCACACCCATTTGCCCTTAAACAAGTGATCAAAAAAGAAGATTTATATTGCTTAGATTTTATCACTTTGCATTCTACGTCCACAATCAAGAAATTTATCGATAATACATTAATTCAGAACAAAATTCAAACAAATGAATTAAAAACAATCTTACAATTAAATTCCATTGAAGGAATTAAAACTGCAGTAAGTTTGGGATTAGGTGCAGCCTTTGTTTCATCATCTTCTATTGAAAAAGAAATAAAATTAAAACAGATTAAAATCTTAAAAATTGAAAATCTAAATATTAATCGCCAATTATCTATTATTAGTAATCCTGAATGCTATAAATCAAAAGCATTTCATTTATTTTATAAAGAATTAATTCGCTTAAAAACCAAAAGTAAAACCTAAAGTATATTTTTAAAAAAGTTGACGGTTTAAAAAAATTTTTAGTAGTATTTAATTCAAGTAAAAATAAATTAATTTAGATTATGAAATATGCAATTGTCGAAATTAGTGGAAGACAATTTTGGATTGAATCCGGAAAATTCTACGATTTTAATCGAATTCCTACAGAGTTAGGAAAACAAATCACATTAAATCGAATCTTATTATTAAATGATGATGGAAACGTATTAATTGGACAACCATATTTAGAAAGTGTCAAAATTAAAGGTAAAATTTTAGAACACTTCCGTGGTAAAAAAACAATTGTCTACAAAATGCGACCAAAAAAGAAAACTCGTAAAAAACAAGGTCACAGACAAGAGTTAACAAGAGTTTTCATTGAAGATATTATTATGAATTAATTAGAAACAATAGGAAATTTTAAATTATGGCACACAAAAAAGGTGCGGGAAGCACGAAAAACGGTCGTGATTCAAATGCAAAACGGTTAGGTGTAAAAAAATTTGGTGGTGAAAAAGTAAAAGCTGGGAATATTTTAATTCGTCAACGTGGAATGAAATTTAAGCCAGGTCTTAATGTTGGATGTGGAAAAGATTTTACTTTATTTGCTCTAACAGAAGGAACAATCAAATTTGATTACCAAGAAGGAAAACAAAAACGTATAAATATTATTGTTTAAAAATTTTTAAATAATTTTAGATGCAAAAAAATTCTATTACAAAAAAATATCAGAACTTAGTTAATCAAATTAATAATTTTGAAGATAAGTTTCAAACGCTTACAGATAGTGAGTTACGTGCTGAAAGTTTTAAGTTAAAAAAACGATATCAGGACTCTAAAAATTTAAATTCTATAATTAGTGAATCTTTTGCATTAACAAGAGAGGCTAGTTTACGAACATTAGGATTAAGACATTTTGATGTTCAGTTGGTTGGCGGACTAACTCTAAATAATCAAAAAATTGCCGAAATGAAAACTGGTGAAGGTAAAACGCTGGTAGCGACTCTTGCTGCTTCATTAAATGCGTTAACTGGAAATGGTGTTCATATTATTACAATTAATGATTATTTAGCAAATCGTGATCATGCAACAATGAGTCAAATTTATAGCTTGTTAGGTTTAAATACCGGATTGATTCAAGATGATATGTCTACATTAGAACGGAAAAAAAATTATAATGCAGATGTAACTTATGTGACAAATTATGAGGTAACATTTGATTTTTTACGTGATAATATAGCTTTAAATTCAAAAGATGTAACACTTCGTCCATTTAATTATTGTATTATTGATGAGGTTGATTCAGTATTAATTGATGAAGCGCAAACGCCTTTAATTCTTTCTGAGAGTTTTGAAACACCTGTTGATAAATATATAATCGCAGCTGAAATTATAGAATATTTAGAACGTAATGTTGACTATACAGTAGATGAAAAAAATAAAAATATCATTTTACTGGATAGAGGAAGTCAACAAATTGAAAAAATTCTACAAATTCAAGATTTATACGACCAACGTGACCCATGGGTTCCGTATGTAATCAATGCGATTAAAGCAAATGCTTTATTCAATAAGAATGTTCAATACATTATTCAAAATGATCGAATTGTAATTGTTGATGAGTTTACAGGTCGAATTATGCCCGACAGACGCTGGGGTGAGGGTCTTCACCAAGCTATTGAAGCAAAGGAAAAATTACCAATTCGTCAACAATCACAGACACAAGCTGAAATAACCTATCAAAATTTCTTTTTACTTTATCCTAAGCTATCAGGTATGACTGGTACTGGTAAAACAGCGGAAATTGAATTTGAAAAGATTTATAAATTATCGGTTGATGAAGTTCCAACAGCACGTCCAACTTTACGAAAAGATTTATCAGATTTAGTTTATAAAGATCAGTTCTTAAAATGGAATGCGATTTCAAAAACTTGTAATGACGTTTCAACAACAGGTCAACCTGTTTTAATTGGAACAACAACTATTGAAAAATCTGAAATGTTAGCCGAATTGTTGAATGAATATAAACTGTCATACCAACTTTTAAATGCGAAGCCAGAAAACGTTCGTCGAGAATCAGAAATTGTTGCTCAAGCTGGGAAACGCGGAGCAATCACTATCGCAACAAATATGGCTGGACGTGGAACGGATATTATTCTAGGTGGAAATAGTATCTTTAATATTCAGAAAGAATTATATGATATCTTGACATTGTCACGAAATTATATACTTTCAAAAGATCAAACCCTTCTTCAATCCCCATTAACAAGTAAATTTAGAGGTACATCTCAACGATTCTTAAGTGTTTTATTTTCATTATTGAAAAATCCATTGTTCTTAGAATTATCAGACATTGGCATTTTAAGAGCATTAAAAGAAAATGATACCAACGCTATTCCAAATGGTTCTTATCAATGTTCTATTAAATTCTTAATTGACGAATTAAAAGAGCACTACAATAAAAATCAAAAGCAAGAAAATCAAATTGTCAAAAATTTAGGTGGCTTATATATTGTTGGAACGGAACGTAATGACTCACGAAGAGTAGATAATCAATTACGAGGAAGATGTGGGCGTCAAGGTGATCCAGGGACGTCACAATTTTTCTTAAGTTTAGATGATAATCTGTTAAGGCTTTTTGGTGGATCCAATGTTCAAAATTTCCTCCAATCACAAATGTTAGATGATTCACCATTAGAATCACAATTTTTAACACGAAGTTTAGATTCAGCACAACAAAAAGTAGAAGAACGAGCATATCAACAAAGAAAAAATTTATTTGATTATGATGAAGTTTTAAATAAACAACGAAAGATTGTTTACTCAGAACGAACAAAAATTTTAAACAAAGAATCACTTCAAAAAAATATTATTGCTTATGGTGAACAAATGATTACTGATCTTTTATTAGAGATGACAGTTAAAAACTACCCTACAAAGCAAGCTATTACATTGTTTGAAAACCTGTTGGATAAACGTTTTTTAGTAAATTCTGACCGTAAACCAAATGGATTACAGCAATATTTATTTAATGAGTTTTGGTTAATTTATCAAACAAAAATTAATGAATTTAAAGTCCATGGTGATGGTTTCTGTGAAAGTATGGAACGAAATGTAAGCTTAGTAAATATTGATTCAATTTGGTCTAAGCATATCCAAGACATGTCATTACTCCGTGATGCTGTTAGCTGGCGTGGTTATGGACAACGAAATCCATTATATGAGTATAAGCGCGAGGCATTACAAGCGTTTAATGAACAATCAAGAATTGTAAAACGATTAATAATCAATGAATTTTTAAGCTCGTCTGTTTTATAAAACAATTTATTTAATTTAATTCAAATATGGCAAAACGCACACTTTCAAACAAAAGTCGATATGCAGTTTTAAAAGTATCTGGTTTCAGAGCACGTATGTCGACTCCACAAGGTCGTAAAACTATTAAAAACCGTCGTAAAAAAGGAAGAAAGTCATTAGCAATTGGACGTTAATTTCCTAATTTCATTATTAGAGTGGACTTTAAAAATCACTCTAATAATAAATAATTTTTTATTTAAGATTACTCTAATCGTAGTTCCGTAAATTAACTTTTAAATAAATATTTTATGAAATTTACCAGTGAATTAGCTCTTTTTTTAAAAGCTCGTTATCCAATTATTTATATCAATACAATTGAAGAAGATCGAGTAGAATATATTATTCGGAAAAATATAAAAACAAATTTAAATCGTAGTATATACAGCTGGGATTTTGTGGATGGATATACAAACAATCCAAATAATGAGGGCTTTGCAAAAAAAAATCCATTGCAAGCATTAGAGCTTGTAGAACGAATTAATTCTGAAACACCGGCTTTATTTTTATTGAAAGACTTTAATCGATTTTTAACAGATCTTTCAATCTCTCGAAAACTTCGAAATATAAGTCGCATTTTAAAACTTCAACCAAAAACAATCATCATTATTGGATCAGATTTATCAATTCCTAAAGAATTACAAGAATTAATTACAATTTTACAATTTCAATTACCATTAGAAGAAGAAATTAATCAAGAATTGACTAGATTAGTAACATCTTTAAATATTGAGGTTGATACAGAATTATTTGAAAATTTAACCCGAGCTTGTCAAGGATTATCCTTAGAACGGATCCGTAGGGTTTTATCAAAAATTATCGCAACTTATAAAACAATCGATAATAATAGTATTGCTGTTTTGTTAAGTGAAAAAAAACAAATTATTAGTCAAACAGAGATTTTAGAATATTGTTCCGTAAATGAACAAATTACAAGTCTAGGTGGATTAAATAATTTGAAAGATTGGTTAACAAAAAGAAAAACTGCCTTTGGTGTCCAAGCTTCAAATTATGGATTACCAACTCCACGGGGTTTGTTATTAATTGGTATTCAAGGAACCGGAAAATCATTAGCAGCAAAAGCTATTGCAAATGATTGGCAATTACCACTTTTAAAATTAGATGTTGGTAAATTGTTTGGAGGAATTGTAGGTGAATCAGAATCTCGTTTACGTCAAATGATTAACGTTGCCGAAACAATCTCACCTTGTATTTTATGGATTGACGAAATTGATAAAGCATTTACAAATACTGATAGTAGAGGTGATAGTGGCACCAGTAATCGAGTATTAGCAACATTTATTAGTTGGTTGTCAGAAAAAACCAAACCTGTTTTTGTAATTTCAACAGCTAATAATATTGATTTATTACCATTAGAAATTATTCGAAAAGGCCGATTTGATGAAATTTTTTTTTTAGATTTACCCAAATTAAAAGAACGAGAAGAAATTTTTAAAATTCATCTTCAAGAATTT